CCTCCGCATGTTAATATTTTTTATTGCTTTGGGGGTATTGTTTTTACATGTTTCCTAGTTCAAGTTGCAACAGGGTTTGCAATGACATTCTATTACAGACCTAGTATTAGTGAAGCTTTTTCTTCGGTTGAATATATTATGACTGAAGTAAACTTTGGGTGGTTAATTCGATCTATTCATCGCTGGTCTGCAAGTATGATGGTACTTATGTTAATTTTACACGTTTTCCGAGTTTATTTAACTGGAGGGTTCAAAAAACCTCGTGAATTAACATGGGTTACAGGAGTAACTCTAGCAGTTACAACAGTATCTTTTGGTGTTACAGGCTATTCACTACCATGGGACCAAGTAGGATTTTGGGCATGTAAAATTGTAACAGGAGTACCTGAGGCTGTCCCTATTGTTGGACCTCCAATAGTTCAACTATTACGTGGTGGGGTTAGTGTAGGACAAAATACATTAACACGTTTTTATAGTGCACATACTTTTGTTTTACCGTTAATAGCAGCTGCCCTAATGATCACACATTTCTTAATGATAAGAAAACAAGGTATTTCAGGACCATTATAAACCTAAGAAAAATAGTATTTGATTTAATATAATTTATTAAAGAAATAAGGTTTTAGTTTTTAATATATATAAATATAATAATAATAGGAGATATTATGTCAATCTTAAAAAAACCGGATTTAACAGATCCGAAATTACGTGCTAAATTAGCAAAAGGAATGGGCCACAATTATTATGGTGAACCTGCTTGGCCAAATGATATTTTTTATATGTTTCCTATTTGTATTTTAGGGACTTTTGTATTAGTTATTGGTTTAGCTGTAATGGAACCTTCAGCTTTAGGTGAAAAAGCTAACCCATTCGCAACTCCTTTAGAAATTTTACCTGAATGGTATTTTTTCCCAACGTTTAACTTATTACGTGTACTACCAAATAAATTATTAGGTGTTTTAGCTATGGCTGCTGTGCCGTTAGGCTTAATAACAGTACCTTTTATCGAGAATGTTAATAAATTCCAAAACCCATTTAGAAGACCAGTAGCTTCAAGTGTCTTTTTAGTAGGAACATTTGTTGCTATATGGTTAGGAATTGGAGCTTGTTTACCAATTAGTAAAGCAATAACATTAGGTTTATTCTAAAAATAAATAAAAAATTTTTAAGCTTTAAGATTATTAGACTTTAAACACTTTTTAAGAGTTTAAAGTCTAATAATCTTAAATTTTAAAAGTTTTTTTTACGTCATCTATTGCACTTTTTAAAATTGTTTCAGCTTCGCTAGTTAATTGTTTTGAAGAATTCACAATTTCTAGATATTCCGGTTTAGAATTTGCTATATACTCACGAAGACTTTTGATATAAGGGGCAATTTCACTAATTTCTAAATCATCTAAAAATCCATTCGTACCAATATATATAATAGCTACTTGTTCAGCTACAGGGATTGGTGAATTTTGCGCTTGTTTTAAAATTTCTCTTAATCGTTGTCCTCGAGCTAGTTGGGCTTGCGTTGCCTTATCTAAATCTGAAGCGAATTGCGAGAATGCTTCAAGCTCATCAAATTGTGCTAATTCTAATTTTAGCTTACCGGCAACCTGTTTCATAGCTTTTATTTGTGCTGCAGAACCTACTCGAGATACTGAAATACCAACATTGATTGCAGGACGTAAACCAGCATTAAATAGGTCACCTGATAAAAAGATTTGGCCATCAGTAATTGAAATTACATTAGTAGGGATATACGCAGAAACATCACCAGCTTGTGTTTCAATAATTGGTAATGCAGTCATACTACCACCACCAAGTACATCATTTAATTTTGCTGCACGCTCTAATAAACGTGAATGTAAATAAAAAACATCTCCTGGGTAAGCTTCTCGACCAGGTGGGCGACGTAGTAATAAAGACATTTGACGGTATGCTGATGCTTGTTTTGATAAATCATCGTATACTACTAAAGTATGCTTACCAGTGTACATAAAGTATTCAGCAATTGCTGCACCCGTATAAGGCGCAATATATTGTAGTGTTGCAGGTTGATCTGCATTCGCAGCAACAATTACAGTATAATCTAAGGCTTCTCTTTCTTGTAAATTAGTTACAGCTTGTGCAACAGAAGAGGCTTTTTGGCCAATTGCAACATAAACACAAACAACATCTTGTCCTCTTTGATTAATAATTGTATCTAAGGCAATCGAAGTTTTCCCAGTTTGTCTATCACCAATAATTAATTCACGTTGGCCTCTACCAATTGGAATCATAGCATCAATGGCAGTAATACCAGTTTGTAATGGCTCACAAACAGATTTTCTACTAATAATACCAGGAGCCATTGATTCAATAAGACGTGTTTCTGTTGAAGCTGCTTCACCTTTACCATCAATTGGTATAGCTAAAGGATCTAAAACTCGACCTAATAAACTGTCACCTACCGGGATTTGAGCAATTCGACCTGTTGCTTTTACTGTACTTCCTTCTAAAATTTCTCGGCCATCACCCATAAGAACGGCACCAACATTGTCATTCTCTAGGTTTAATGCGATCCCAATTGTACCTTCATCAAATTCTAGTAATTCACCAGCCATTACCTCATCTAATCCATAAACACGAGCAATACCATCCCCAACCTGTAATACAGTTCCAATAATATCAACATTTAAATCGGTACTATAATCTTCAATCTGTTTTCTGATAATATTACTTATTTCATTAGGGTTTGTCATAAGATAATCAATTTTTTTTCTTCCTTGAATAACAACTTTAAATTATAGAAAAAATAGAATAGAACAATTTGATATTTTAATGTAGTTATAGCAAAAACTATCAAAACGCTTTTACGAAAACCAGTATTAGAAATTTTAATTTAATAAACTTACTTCCATTTGTTTCGCCAAGCTTTCTAGTTCACCACGTAAACTTAAATCAATAATTTTAGAATCAACTTTAATAATAAAGCCACCTAAAATTTCTTTATCTATACGGAATGTGATATTGATCTTAGAATAGTAAACTTTAGAAGTTGTAAACTCAGGACCTAGTAATATTTTAAGTTTTTCTTTAAGTTCTGATTGTTGCTCCTTACTTAAGGGAGAAGCAGAATAAACTTCAACAAATTTAAGACAAACAAAATCATAGGCTTTATTCAAAAAAGTTTGGATAATAATTTGAAGAAAACCTATCCTTTTTTTATCTACCAAAAGCATTAAAAAATTTTTTGTTGTGGAACTTGTTTGTTTTGGTAAACACTTTTCTAAAACATTTTTTTTATCTTTATCTAGAATCAAAGGATTAGCTAAATATTTTCCTAATACTGGAGTTAATTTTAATACTGTTAATAAATTCTCCATATCAAAAATAATTTGAAAGAAAACTTGAGTATCAGCATTCTCTTCTTTTAAATACAAATTTAAACCTAATTGTAATAAAGCTTCTGAATACGGATTTGCTATTTTTGAACCAAACATTGTGTTAGCCATTTTTAGTCTCCTAATTGCGTTATTTTCCGATTTACAATAGCAGATTGTTCCGCTTTCCCTAATTGTTTTTGAAGTTTGAAAATAACACGGTTTAATGCTTTTTTCGAAACTTCCTTAATAACATCATTAAAAATTTTATTCTCTCTATTACGTAAAACTGCTATCGCTGTTGTAAACTTTTTAGAAAGATCCTCTTTTCCTTGATCCCATTTAAGTTTTAAAACATTTTGTTTTGTAACTTCCATTTGGTGATTTATCTCTTTAATGATGATATCCATCTGGGCCCATTGTTTTTTAGCTTCAGTATAACGTTTGTTAGAATCTGCTAAACGGGTTTCAGCATTTTGTATATCGTCTACGATCTTTTTTTTACGCGCTGTAAGATTTTCTGTTAAAAAGTTTTTTATCACAACAAAAAGGATTACTAGTAACAAGATTATATTTATAATATTTGTTTCAAATATATCCGTATTTAATGCTACTCCAAAATTTTCACTTGATGCAAAGTACTCTAGATAACTTTTCATTTTTTTATTAATTAATTAATATTTGTAAATTTTCATAGGCGCTATTTATTCTTAAAAAATAAAATTTTATTTAAGTAAGAAGCTTCGTCATAATTTGGCTACTTAAAGAGTCAATTTCATTATCGAAGCTCGTTAATATACTATCCTTGTTATTTTCAAAATTTTCAGTTGTTTCAATTAAAAATTTATCAATAAAAAGTTGAGAAGATTTCATTTTTTCTTCTAAAATATCCTTATATAACTTTTGGTAAGTTAATAAATCTAATTTAGCTGCTTTACGCGCTTTTGATGTCTTCGCTTCGTATTTTACATTTAATTGGTTAGACTTTGTTAGCACACTTGTAGCTTCATCTAAACTTTTTTTAATATAAAGGTTTCGTTCATCAATAGTATCTAGGAGAGGTGTATATAAGATAAAATTTAAAATGAACATAAAAATTACAAATTGTAATGCTATAATTGGTAATGTACCATCAAAATCGAATAGCCCTCCAGTTTTTTCGGTCCCTATTATTAAAATGGAGTTATAGTTATAAAACATCTTTTAGTTTTAGTATTAAAAATAAAATTTTTGTGGGGAAAGGATAACTGATTGATAGTAATAGCCAAGACGTTTATAATTATATATTAAATTAAAAACGTCTTAGCTATGGTTTATTAACCAGTAAATGGGTTTGCAAATAATAAAGCTAAAGCTACAACTAGCCCATAAATTGTTAACGCTTCCATGAAGGCGAAACTTAAAAGTAAAGTACCACGGATTTTATTTTCTGCTTCTGGTTGACGAGCAATACCTTCAACAGCTTGACCAGCGGCAGTACCTTGACCGATTCCAGGCCCAATCGCAGCTAAACCAACAGCAAGACCAGCAGCTATAACGGATGCAGCAGAAACAATTGAATCCATATAATTTATTCATGGGTTAGATAAGAAAAAATTAACAAATTTCTAATAGATTCCTTTAAATATTAAAAATACTAATATAATACTTAATTAGAATTAATGTCCTTCAACAGCCTCAGCAATGTAGGCACCAGCAAGAGTTGAGAAAATTAAGGCTTGAACTGAACTAGCAAATACACCTAAAAGCATTACTGGTAAAGGTACAATCAAAGGAACTAATAAAGCTAAAACAGAAACAGTTAATTCGTCTGCTAAGACATTACCAAATAGTCGGAAACTTAATGAAAGAGGCTTTGTAAAATCCTCTAAAATATTAATTGGTAATAAAAGAGGTGTAGGTTCTATATATCGTTTGAAATATCCGAATCCTTTTGTACTTAGTCCTGCATAAAAATACATAAATGATGTTAATAAAGCTAACGCTACTGTTGTATTTATATCATTTGTTGGAGCTCCAAATTCACCTTCAGAAAGTTTTATTAACTTCCAAGGAATTATGGCACCTGCCCAATTGCAGCCAAAAATAAATAAAAATAAAGTACCAATAAACGGTAACCATGGTCGGTAAGCTGTTTCACCAAGTTGGTTTTGAGCAATATCTTTAATAAACTCAACAACTGATTCCATAAAATTTTGCCACCCATTAGGAACTATATTCTTGTTTGAAGTTCCTAAAAATGAAAATAAAAGTGTTAATAATATTACGAAAGAACTAACGATTAATACTTGGCCATGAAAAGTAATATCATTTAATTCCCAGTAGAGATGTTTTCCAACTTCGATATCTGATAAAAAGATTAATGAGTTCAAATGAATAAAATTAGTACTTTCCAGAATATTCATATTTAATTTTAGTAAAGAGATAAATTATAACACCTTATGCAAAAATACGCATACAGATGAATGCTATGAAACCAAAATTAAAATAATTATAGTTTAAAATACTTAAAAAAGAAAAATTTTAGATAGAAAACTTTTCTATCATGTAATGACTAATTTAGACTTTAAAAATATATAAATATTGTTTTTCAACTAATATTTATCTAATAATCAACTTAATTCTTTTGAAACCTAAAAGTTTACCTAACTAGTTATTTTATGAAATAACCTTTGGAATTTTAAATACGAAGTCATAATCTTAGCTTCCTAGTGTGTAACGGGTAAATCTTTTAATTTTAATGTTTTCACCAAACAGAGTGATTTTTTCCTTTATTAATTCATCAATTGTAATATTTGAATCTCTAATAAATGCTTGATCAAGTAAACTTAAATTTTTCAAAGTTTTTTCAATTCGCCCTAAAACAATTTTTTCTTTAATTTCATCAGGTTTATTAATTAAATCTTGTTTCTCCGATTCAATTTCTTGTTCCGCAAGGAAAAGTTCTTTTGGTATTTCAGTAGTATTGACATAAAGAACATCAGGGGAAGCTGCAATTTGCATTGCGATATTTTGAACTAACTCTTGAAATTCTTCACGACGTGCAACAAAATCTGTTTCACAATTAACTTCAACTAAAACACCAATTTTCCCACCAGCATGGATATAACTATTTACAACCCCTTCAATAGTTTTTCTATCAACTTTCTTATCGGCAGCAGCTAAACCTTTCTGACGTAAAGTTTTAATAGCTTCTTCAAAATCACCGTTTGTTTCTTGAAGAGCTTTTTTACAATTCATCATACCAGCACCAGTTTTTTGTCGCAATTCTTTAACAAGTGCTGAACTAATTTCTAAAGTCATAATAATATTTTATCCTAATTTTTAATGTTTTGATTAATTTTTGTCCTTATTCCCTAAATTTTAAGGGAATTTTGTTGCCCTAAACAAATACTATCTGCTATATTTTTAATAATATATTTTATTGATCTAATAGAATCATCATTACCAGGGATTGGTATTGTAGCTAAATTTGGGTCACAATTTGTATCAAGAATTGAAATAATAGGAATATCTAAAGAAAGTGCTTCTTGAATAGCAATAATTTCACGTTTTTGATCAATTATTACTAAAATATCAGGGATTTTTTTCATTCCCTTCACTCCATTAAAATATTTTTTAAGTTTTTCTAATTCTTTTTTTAAATTTGATGCTTCTTTTTTAGGTAGATTATTAAACGAGTTTAATTTTTCTTGTTCTTCTAATTGATTTAAACGATCAATTCGACCTTTTATAGTTACCCAATTTGTTAACATCCCACCTAACCAACGATGATTTACATAAAATGCCCCACATTTCTGAGCTTCAATAGCAATTAAAGAAGACGCTTGTTTTTTTGTTCCAACGAATAAAAAAGTTTGGTTTTTTGCCGATGCTTTTTTACTAAAATCGCAAGCTCGCTTTAAAAATTCTGTTGTCTGAATCAAATCTAAAATATGTATGCCATTACGTTCTGCATAGATGTAGGGAAACATTTTTGGATTCCATCGGTGAGCTTTATGTCCAAAATGTACACCTGCATCTAAAAGTTGAGCCAATTCAATTTTAGCCATAGAAATAATAATCCTTTTTATTTTTAAATATTTTATACCTAACTCTTTTACTTAAAACATTTTCCTTAAATAATAATTATTTTTTTATTCATCTATATGATAACTAGTATAGCAGACTTTTAATTATTTAAGTATAAATGAAAGAAAAAAGAAAATATATTTAATTATTGTACTTAAATTTTATTAATTTTTTTAATTTTGTTTGTTTCGATTTTAATTGTTTTTTCAAACTTAAATTATCTTTTTTCGTTATTAGGTTTTCCGGTAATAAAACTTTATTAAAAGTAATATCCTGGTTAGCATAGAACCCCGTACCTGCTGGTATTAATCGACCTGTTATAGCATTCTCTTTTAAGCCTCTAAGCCAATCGGTTTTACCTTGGATAGCTGCTCTTGTTAAAACTCGAGTTGTTTCTTGGAAACTTGCTGCAGCCAAAAACCCATCGGTTTTTAAAGAAGATTTTGTAATTCCTAATAAAATGGGACGGAACCCAAGCTTATTATTATTTTTAATACAAAGATTAATATATTGGGCCTGATCTAAATCTATAATATCACCAGGTAAGAAATTAGTTTTTCCTGGATATTCTATATAAACTTTATGGGTCATTTCTCTAACAATTAACTCTACATGCTTACCTGAAATTATAACCCCTTGCGAAATATATATGGCTTGAACAGACGTCAATAATAACGTTTGTAATTTTTTTAAACTTCGGTAAGCTGACTCATAAATAGATAATGTCCCTAAAGAACAAAAATATCGGAAATATACGTGAAGAAGAGTATGAGGGTTTAAAGGACCTTCAGTTAATGGTTGTCCTACACATATAGATTCATAATTTTTAACTAATAATCTTTCAGAACGTGACGCTATATAATAATCATAACTTTTAGAGGGTACTGTACTAATTAAAATGAGATTAGAAGTATATTTTATTGATTTAATAAAACCTTGTCTGGTTGCAAGTAGAGCCTCAATTTTAGGCTTACGTGCCTCTAAAATATTATCGATCTTTGGTAAACCTTGTACTATATCACCAGTTTTTAATCGCTCATATACTAATTGCCCAAAATTTTCTTGTCCTTTAATATAATCACCAGGAATTTTTCGGATTAACGCTCCTGTAGAGAAAAAATAAGGTTGACCTAAATGTAAAGTAATTTTATTACCTGACACTTTCTCCATTAAACCCGAATTTTTAATAAGGACATTATTATTAAAAAGTTTATTTACTTTTAAAAATTGGTTTTGTTTATAATTATGAGTAAAACTGTCTAGAAAAATCTCTTCATAATCCGATTTGGTTGTTAATAAAATATTAGACTTTATATTATTACGTTTGATTTTGACACTGTAAACAAAATTATCAAATGGGAATATAGTATCAAACGAACCAACAACCGTATAAGGGTCAATAAATTGTTTTTCCTCTACAAATAAATTCAAAGATACATCGGTTTTCTTTATTTCTTTTGGTATTACCGAATCAAAAAGAAAAGTTTGTGAATAAATTAAATTAACTTGACCATAAGAATTCTTTTTTTCTGGTCCTTTATACTCAAAAATTAATTCTGTATCATTTGACTGAAGCGAATAATCAATCGTTAATGGAGAATCCACAAATTGTATTGGAGAATCAATTTTAATTTGTTGCCCAGATGCAACTTGCAAATTAAAATTTTCAACTAATAAATCGAGAGGCGCAAAACAGTTTGATTCAAAAATTTTAACTGCACGTTCATTCGTAAACTCATAACGTGTTATAGGACGGATATATAAATATATCTCATTGTTAATGTCTTCAAATTCTATATAACTTAAAACTTTAACTTCAAATTTATCTAATACTAATTCCCCCGGATAATAAACCTGCTCATTAAACTCTTTAGATGATTTTGGTCTTTTATCTAATAGGTACCTTTGACCAGGCTTAATATTAATATATTTAATTCGTTTTTCAACTTCAAAATCTATAAAGCCTTCTATATTAGTAAGATAGTTAGGAAAAATTTCTATATCCTTTTTTACATAATCTCCCTTTTTAAATTTGAAATCTTTTTTATTTGAAGTTGTTTGAACTGAAGCTTCTGGTATATAAAAAATTGTTGAACCTGATTTTAACTTATTGGTAAAATTGTTACCTGAGTGCTGACCAAATAAGCTTGGCTTATAAAAATTTGATATATAGAATTTACCACCAGTTTTTGTTCTATATTTTTTATTGCGTAAGGAACCCAAAGAAAATAAACGATTATTAAGTAATTCCGGTTTTAATACTATTTCATGTATATGAGATAAATAAACTTTACATTTAGTAACTTCAATATTATTTCTCTCTATAAATATCCTAAAATCATTTAGCCCATGAGAACAATTTTGTATACTTAAACTGTTTATTTCTTGGGTTAATTTATTTCTAGATAAATGAATAAATCCCCCTACAGTAGTAACCATCTTTGATTGAGCTATCGCTTGGTTTTTATAAATTTTTTCTGATTTTCTTACTCTTAGATTAGTATTAAATGCAATACTAAAAACTTGACCAGATAAAACCCAAAAAATATAATTTTTTTTACTCCGTTTACTAAAATTCTCAGTGATTGAAGTTTGTGGGAAGCCATCTTTTTCTAAGAATATCTCCCCTGGTTCTTTCGCACAAATATATTTAATTTCTTTCTCAGCTAAATTTATTTCTTTTATTTTCGGGGCAGCTTCAAATAATACTTGATTACGCTTAATATAATTATTATTATTTACGAGGATTATCGTGCGGGCCTCAACACGAACTTTTACAATTTCATTTGCATAATTGATTATTGCTAACCAGGATTGGTTTTCACTTACGACAGCATCTTGACCATAATTAGTACGATAAGGACTAATTTTTAACTCTGGTAAAAAATTTATATAACCAGAACATTGAGCACGCCCCTGGCGAATTAACTCACTAGTAAAAATACCTCCTGTATGGAAAGTTCTCATCGTTAATTGTGTCCCAGGTTCACCAATGGACTGTGCTGCAATTAAACCAACTGTTTCCCCTAATTCTACTAAAGTACCTAGTGCTAAATTCCAGCCATAGCATTGTTGGCAAACAGCTCTTCGGCACTCACAAGTTAGCGGGGATCTAATTAATACTTTATTAATTTTGGATTTAACTAATTCCTCTATAAGAGATGCTGTTATTTCCTGATTCCTTAAAGCAATAATTTCTTTACTTCCTGGTTTAAAGATTGTGGATGCTATGATACGACCGTTAAGAAGTTCCTTAAGAGATAAAAACCCTTTTTCATCCTTTTCTACATCTTCTTCTAAAAAAATACCTCGTTCAGTTTTACAATCTAATTCACTGATTATAATACTTTGTGCAACTTCAACAAGTCGTCTTGTTAAATAACCAGAATCAGCTGTTTTTATCGCTGTATCAACTAAACCTTTCCGAGCACCATAAGAGGAAATAATGTAATCTGTGATTGATAAACCTTCTCGAAAATTTGCTCCAATAGCCCGATCAATAATTTTACCGTTTGGGTCTGACATTAAACCTCTCATGCCGACTAGTTGTCGAACTTGTGCAATATTACCACGTGCACCAGAAAAAGCCATAATGTAAACCGAGTTCAAAGGGTCATTCTTTTTAAAAAACTCTATTAATCGATCTTTTAACTCTTCACTGGTACTATTCCAGATATAAATAATTCTCTGAAAGCGTTCTACTTCTGTGATCTCACCGTTATTTGCTTGTGATTCTGCTAAAAAAACATCATTAGACGCAATTTCCATCAGAGCACTTTTAGCAGGTGAGATTTTTAAATCTTCAATACTTATAGAAATACCAGATTTTGTAGCGTATTCAAACCCTATTTCTTTTAATTGATCTACAAAATAAGCAGCTTTTCTCTGGCCATAATTTTTAAATGCCCACTCAATAATTTTCTTTAACTCTTTTTTATTGATGATATTATTAGAAAATATTTTTGATTGCTTCAACATTTTATTATACCTCCTATTTATTTAATATATCATTAATGCACTGGTTAAAAATAATACGGCCAGGCGTAGTGCGAATATACTGTACCAATAATTGTCCGTCTTTTGTCTCTTTACGTTGTAAATTATTATATATATGAAGGGTCTGTTGATCCCTTAGAATAATAGTCTTTAAAAATTTTAGTTCAGTGTCTAAAGTAATATCCTTTGGACACCTAACCCAAATAGAAGAATGCAACTGTAGTTGTTTTTGTTCATAGGCTGATATTACTTCGTTAAAATTAGAGAAGTAATTGTTTGAACCTTTTAACCCCATTCTATTTTGTGCTGTTAAGTAATAAAAACCTAAAACCATATCCTGAGATGGTTGAATATTTGGCTCGCCGGTAGAGGGAGATAAAAAATTATTAGGAGCTAAAAGACATAATCGTGTTTCTAATTGCGACTCGAAAGATAGAGGAATATGTACTGCCATTTGGTCACCATCAAAATCTGCATTAAAAGCTGGGCAAACAAGAGGGTGTAACTGAATAGCTCTTCCTCTAACTAATACGGGATCAAAAGCTTGCACACCTAAACGGTGAAGAGTAGGTGCCCTATTTAAAATAATAGGATGTTTTCTTAATATTTCCTCTGTTAAATACCAAATAAAAGATTGATTACTATAGATAATCTTTTTAGCCTTTTTTATTGAATGAGATAAACCTTGTGAAAGTAATTTATAAATAATAAATGGCAAAAATAACTCGATTGCCATTTCGTAGGGCAATCCACATTGGTTTAATTCCAATTGAGGTCCTACAATAATAACAGAACGTCCAGAATAATCTACACGTTTACCTAATAAATTTTGACGAAATCGTCCTTGTTTACCTTCAATAATATCAGCTAATGATTTTAATGGGCGTTTGTTTGCATCTAATACTTTGGAACCCCGTTTCCCATTATCAATTAATGTATCAACAGCCTCTTGAATCATTCGTTTTTCAGTTAAAATAACAACACTAGGTGCGTGTACTGACAATAATCGTTTTAGTCTTTTATTTCTAATAATGATTTTTCGGTAAAGTTCATTTAAATCTGAAGTCGCAAACCTTCCATTATCTAGTTTTACCATTGGTCTAATACCCGGTGGTAGAACAGGAAGGAAATGTAAGACCATCCATTCTGGTCTTGTATTAGTCGTTAAGAAATTTTCAAATATACGAATTCTTTTAATTGCGTCTTCTACTGCTTTTGTAACATTAGAACAAAACATTATGTTACGGTTACTTGCAATCTCTACTTTTAAATCAATTCGTTTTAACCTATCATATAAGATTTCCGCACCTTGACGTTTTTTACCATAAACAAAACCTTCACCTTCTGTATCATAAAAAAAATCATCGTATTTTGAAACATCCTGATCTTGTTCAGGTTCCTTGCCATTATAAACAATACCTTCAAGTTTAGTTATTGAAGAATCTAAGATAGTAGACAAAAAACTAGGTGAGCCTTTTAAATACCAGATATGTACAACTGGGGATAATAAATTAATATAGCCCATTCTATGTCGACGTACTCGAGATTCTGTTAACTCTACACCACAAATTTCACAAATTAGGGTATCTGGTTCTTTGTGTTTATAACGACCACAAGTACATTCCCAATTTTTGACAGGACCAAAGATTTTTTCACAAAACAAACCACCTTTTTCAGGTTTATGAGTTCGATAATTAATCGTTTCAGGTTCAGTGACTTCACCAACTATCTCTCCATTAGGTAAAATTTTTTCAGCCCACTCTTTAATGCGTTCGGGTGAAGCTAAATTAATTTTAACATACTCAAATTGTTGTTTCATGTTTTTCATACTTTTATACAAATATATATTTTTATAATTTTGAAATAAACTTAATCTTTAGAGTAATTTAGATTTAACAAGAGTTAACAAATTAACTTTATAGGATGCCATTTCTCCATTATCTAATTTACCAATTTGATGGGTCGTAATATCTAACCCTAAAGCATTTAATTCTCTCAATAATACTTTAAAAGATTCAGGAACACCTGGTTCTGGTATTGGGTGACCTTTAATAATAGCGTTAAACACTTCATGTCGCCCATTGATATCGTCAGATTTTATAGTTAGTAATTCTTGCAAAGTATATGCTACTCCAAAAGCTTCTAAAGCCCAAACTTCCATTTCTCCAAATCTTTGTCCACCATGTTTTGATTTACCTCCTAATGGTTGCTGAGTGACTAGAGAATAGGAACCAGTTGAGCGGGCATGCATTTTTTTATCGACTAAGTGAATCAGCTTTAAAATATAAGGCTTTCCAACAAGAATAGAATTATCAAAAATTTCACCTGTTCTCCCATCTGTTAATAATACTTTACCCGGGGAAGACTTATTAAAAAGCCAAGGTTTATTAGTCTTTTTTGCAGCTTTTTTTAAAGTTTTGTTTATTAAAATACGTGACGCATTTGGTCTATACATTTCATCAAATGGAACCACTTTAAACCTACGGTTTAAGTAATCTCCAGCAAAACCCAATAGACATTCAAAAATTTGACCTACATTCATTCGGGAAGGAACACCCAAAGGATTTAAAATAACGTCTACTACTGTGCCATCAGGCAAAAATGGCATGTCGTGTATTGGAATTATTTTTGAAATGACACCCTTATTACCGTGTCGTCCCGAAATTTTGTCACCAATTCGAATTTTTTTTATCTGTGCAATAGAGATACAAACCCATTCGTATACACCAGAAGCTAAATTATCACCTTTTTCACGCGAAGCTGTTTGTATTTCAATAACTCTACCCGAAATACCATTTGGTACTCTTAAAGAAGTGTCTTCAGGCTCTGGTGATTTAATATTGAATATTGCCCTTAATAATTTACTCTCTGGTAATTCTTCATCCTCTACTATAGGGGTAATCTTGCCGACTAAGATATCACCAGCATTAACAAATGTTCCTTTTTTTATTATCCCATTTGTATCTAAATTACATATAGCATCTACATCAATATTAGGAATCGATGTTGTTATTTCTTCTATACTCGCGCTATCATCTACAAGCTGGAGTTCATATTTTTCTATATGAATCGAAGTAAAAAGATCCTCTTGGACTAATCTTTCACTAACTAAAATAGCATCCTCGTAATTATAGCCTTCCCAAGGCATATAAGCAACTGTTAAATTTTGACCTAAAGCAAGTTCGCCTCCATCGGTACCAGGTCCATCAGCGATAATTTGACCAGGCTTTACAATTTCACCAGTCCAAATTAATGGCTTTTGATTAATTATAGTTTCTTGGTTTGAACGACGATATTTATCTAAAAAATAAACTTTAGAGCTCCCAATATTTTTAGTATCAAGGATTATAATACGGTCTGCTGAAACCGAGTCAACAATTCCATTTAATAAATTTATAATTACTACTTGTGAATCTGCTGCTATTTGGTGTTCGATACCTGTACCAATAATAGGTTTTTTTGGATATAGTAAAGGAACAGCTTGTCTTTGCATATTTGAACCCATTAATGCACGATTCGCATCGTCGTGTTCTAAAAATGGTATTAGAGAAGCCCCTATTGCTATAATTTGTATAGGAGAAACCGCTATAAAATCAACACTAACAGAATCAACAATTATAAATTCATTATAGAAGCGTACAGGAACCGAGGTAGTTTGGAAAAATTCATCTTTTGTTAATAAAACATCCCCAGACGCAACTTTATATATCGTTTCTTGTTCCGCAGTTAAATAAATTGGCCCTAATTCTCTTAGTACCTTCCCTTTATACACACGGAAAAAAGGAGTTGTTATGAAACCATAATTATTAATTTTCGCATGTGTAGCCAATGATGCAATTAAACCAGCTTTTTGTCCTTCAGGAGTTTCAATTGGGCATAAACGTCCATATTGTGTTGGGTGAATATCTCTTGCTGCAAAACTCACATGTTCACTATTTAATCCCCCAGGACCTAAAGAACTAATTCGACGTTTATGTGTAAGTTGCGCTAGAGCATTTATTTCATCAAAATATTGTGATAGAGGACTTAAACCAAAAAATTCTCTTATGACAGAGGTTAAAACTTTTGCATTTACTAAATCATTAGGCATCAAAGTCTCTTCTAAAGGTATGTCTTCCTCAAAACTTTTGTTGCCTTTACTTTTGTTAGCTTTAATTTTTATATCCTTAGACTTTTTATCTATATTACCCCTTTTTGTTTTTTTAACCCTGAACATATCTGGTGTTAATTTTTCATCGGTAGTAATTTTTTTTCTTAGTCGATTAAGGGCTACACGTACTTGTAGTTGTAAGAGCTCACCTACTGAACGCACTCTTCTATTTTCTAGGTTGTCTATATCATCAAGCTTTTCGTTATAAGAACTAATATGAATTAACTTATCAATAGCTTTCAGAATATCTAAAGAGGTTAAAATCCTTATATTTAATGGTAAACTAATCCCCAATTTCTTATTAAGTTTAATACGACCTACTTCACCAAGATCATATAAATTCTTATTTAAAAGACGTTCATTTATAAGCTCACGTATTCTAAAAACTGACATTAACATACTTTTATTATAACTTCCAAAAGTAGCCTTATGAAACATTTTGTCATAAATAACGGAATTCAGGGATTTAACACTTTTCCTTAAAAATTCATAGTTTTGAAGCGTTTGATAGATTTCATGCTCCTCTAGAGAAAAACCAACTAGGAACCAATTTATAGGGATTTTATATTGCTTATCAAATTTAACCCAAATTAAATTATACTCTAATTCAAAAGTTAACCAAGAACCATGCTTTGAAATAATTGTTCCTTCATAAAAAACTTTTTTCTCTTTTTGGATTCTTTTATAATAAATACCAGGGCTTCTAATAATTTGACTAACAATCACCCTTTCGCAACCATTAAATATAAAAGTACCTTTCTCAGTCATAAGAGGTATTTCCCCAAAAAATACTCGTTCTTTAGGCGAGAAGTCTTCTGATTGTACCGCACCATTTTTCACCGTTTCGTTTTTTTTCAACGACATCAGAACATAAACTCTTAAGTTATAATTCCCTTTTTTCTTTAGAGCATTTAAAATAGCAAAACTAGGATAATAAATCTTATATTCTTGACCATAAATTATTAATTCAATGCCACTTCTTTTATTTAATATTGAAGGGCAGTTTGTTAACTCTTCAGGTAATCCTTCTGTTAAAAACCAACAAAAGCTTATCCGTTGAACTTCTGACAAATCTGGTAGAATTATCGGAAATTTTTGCTTTCTATTCTCTAAAATATCTTTCATAATATATCTAAGTTATATATATATATATATTTTATATCTAAACGGGATATTGAAAATAAATGAAAATTAAAATATTAATTTACTGTAGGAAATGTTTTTTTAAATAAGTTTGTTTTTTTTCTAATAGCGGTATTCTTATGAATAATATTTTTTTTAACTGCCTTATCAATCTGACTAACAACGGATGAAAAAGAAGCTCGAAGTAAGGCCTGAGAGTTAGAAGTCTCTTCATCTCCTTTAGAAGTTTGTTCATTAGAAGACTTAATAAGACTTAAATGTTTTTTTTCATGGCTTTTTATAAGGGATTTATAAGAGTTATTTTGAATACGATTTCTTTTATTAGTTTTTATACGTTTTTTTGACGATTTAGTATTTGCCATCTTTGTTATCCTTAATAAAAATAAAATAATATGTTAATGTATAACATTATTATATACTAATATGTTAATTTTAAGCAAGTTGTTTACAAAATGGAATGTTTAACTATTAAGGGTTGTTGGGAACACTAGATTAAAGGAGAGAGTCGGATTCGAACCCACGGAACGCGTAAACGTTCATCTGATTTCAAATCAGACGCAATCGACCATCTCTGCCATCTCTCCTAATTGATTATGTTAATATACTTGTTATTAACTAACTAATAAATCATATAACCCTACTATGTCTTAAATATAGATTTATAACTATCTATAAATATGAGTCTATAAGATAAGGTAATAGTTCGTCAAGTTAAACAAAATTAAATATTTATTTTAATTTAACTTGACGAACTATTATCTAAAAATCTAAATGACTAGATTTCTTATTTCCATTTTATAGAAGCTGGATTAGGGTTTTTACCAATAGAGAAATCTCTTTTCCCTACTGGAGTTCTACCTTCATTTGATGTTTCAGGGAAAACACCATCCTTTGGATGTAAGAATTGTATTTCTCCACCGGGGAAAATTCTATAAATTTTGTAATCCTTTATCTTTAATTTTCGTAATTGAGTACCTAGGGCAAGGCATTGTTCTTTACGAGCAAGATATAACAAGTTCTGACCTAAGAGCATTAATGCTGTACCAGCAGTAGGCATTTCAAATAATTGTTCTGTAGTAGAATTCCAGGTAATAACATATTTTTCTTCAAACTCTGCTGAACGTAACCACCCACCTGTACTACCACCGAAAACAGGCATATATTTACTAGGATAAAGCGACATAATTATATGAATCTAAAATTTAATCTGAAAATTTAATAAGTTTATATAAATTCTAGCGGAGGCCGGATTTGAACCTGCGACTTTCGGGTTATGAGCCCAACGAGCTACCAAACTGCTCCACTCCGCAAAAAGTACAATTAACTCTAACATTTAATTGTTAATTAACTATTAGTATTCGGGACGGCAGGATTTGAACCTGCGGCACCCTGCTCCCAAAGCAGATACGCTACCAAACTGCGCTACGTCCCGTAATTGATTGATATACCATTACAGCATATCAATACTAGGTTATTTATGTCAAGAAGATTATATTAGTAAAAAGTTTAAGCTGCAGCTTCTTTGGCAGCATACATAATTTCTAATGTTATAGTCTCCATTTTTTGTTCTTGAGCAAATTTTTCGGTATTTCGTTTAATTTTACCTCTAATAAACCCTGGGATTTTTGTTAATTCTGCTTGTGATTCTAAATTCCATTTTATTTCGGAATCTTGTGAAGTTACAGACAATCCTGCACTTAAAACTTCTTTTGTATCATGACCACCAAAAATTTCTAGTAAATGATCTTCCATACCTAATGTAAAGGAATTATATATCAGATCTGCAATTTGGTTCGCACCTTCATAACCAAGGAATGGTCTATAACTTAAAGGAAAATTTTGTATATGAACAGGTGCTGATATAACACCACATGGAATATTTAGACGTTTAGCAACATGTCTTTCCATCTGAGTACCAAAAATTACTGCCGGTTCAACTTTAGCTATTAAATCACCAATTAAATTATGGTCATCTGTTATAACAATTTCATCACATAAATCACCGACTTCTTTTTCAAACCAAGATTTATCATACTTACAGTAAGTTCCAGCCCAAACAACATTGATACCCATTTCTTTTGTTAAAATTTTAGTCATGGCTGCAGCATGTGTAGAATCTCCAAATACTATTGCTTTTTTACCGGTTAAATTTTGGCAATCTATAGATCTAGAAAACCAAGCTGATTGAGAAACAAAACGTGTTTGTATATCAATATATTTTTCAAAATTAACATCCGCATTGTTATCATTTAGGATATATTGGATTTTTCTAATACAATTAGCAGTTTCAACTACTCCCATAGGAGTAGTATCAATAAAAGGCATATCAAATTCATCTTTTAAATATTCTGCTGTTAGTAAACCAATCTCTCTATAAGGGACTATATTAAACCAAGCTTTAGGTAAGTTTTTTAATTCTTGTACTGAAGCACCTTCTGGTATAATACTATTGATTTTTATATTTAAATCTGACATCAGGCGTTTCAGCTCAGCAATATCGTGTTGGTTATGAAAGGCTAGATTGAAAGAGCCAATAATATTCACTGAAGGCTCTATTGTTTTAGTTATATCTAATTGCTTAGTTTTTTGGGCTTTTTTTATATAAAATTGTACAATTTGTTCTAAAGTACGATCTGCAGCTTGCATCTCATTTACTCGGTAATGATTAACATCGGCTAGTAAAACATCAGCTTGTGTCTCAATTGAAGCACGGTTAACAAAGTTTTGTAAATCTTCTTGTAAAATACTCGAAGTACATGTAGGAGTTAATACAACTAAATCTGGTTTTTCTTCCTTATCCTTTCTACTAATATTATTAACAACTTTTTCTTGTGATCCTCTTGCTAAAACATGTCTATCAACAACACTTGCTGTTACAGCAGTAAAATCACGTTTTCTTTCTAGCATTGATCGCATAACATTAAAATAATCGTCGCCTAAAGGGGCATGCATGATAGCGTGGACATTTTTAAAAGAACTTGCAATTCTAAGAGTACCAATATGAGCAGGACCTGCGTACATCCAATAAGCTAATTTCATAAGATATTATATTAGTTTAAATAATTATTTTAGAGTGTTCAATAGAAACACCCTCTAGGGAAAAGAGGATTATAATACATTTTTTCAAATAAAGAACAAGGTTATTAAAATACACTTAATATAGAGTAAAAACAACCAGGTCTTTTTCTATATACTAAAATCTATTTTTAAAAAGTTGTTCCTGTATGCAAACTATAATATGATAGACTGTTAGGGTCGATGCCCGAGTGGTTAAAGGGGGCGGATTGTAAATCCGCTGGTTTTCCTACGTTGGTTCAAATCCAACTCGGCCTATTAAAATTTTTGATTTAATCAAAAATTATTGATCTCATAACCTAAAAAATAATCTTATAAGATTATTTTTTAGGTTTTTTTGGCGCTTGATCTTTTCTAGTCCTATCCCACCAAATAAAATCAGGACCATCTCGACCTAAATGTACCTCAATTGCTTCACGCATAAAAGTGTTACCTTCATACTTACCAAAAAGAGCTCTTAAAAAACAAGGTATAAATATAACAACCCAAGCAAGGAAAGCTAACAATGCTGCCTCTGACTTATCTGCCGGGTTTTTAACAAACACATTTGTAAAGTTAATAAATAGCTCATGAAAAATCCCTTGAAAAGAGATAATTATTATACCATACATAATATTGAACCTGACAAATCTATCCTCAGGAATTTTATAGCGTACTAAAACACCATAACCAAACAACAGATAAAGAAAAGATAAGAATGGTACCTTTTGTATAAGATTAACTGATTCTGCTATATAATTTGGTAAAAAAATCCTTACAAGAAAAGGGTGAGTTTCAGCAATTAAGGGCATATGTGTATTAACTACATCTAAATAAGGTACATAATAGGCTAACACTGAAAGAACCCTTTGACAAACTAAGCCATTAAAGGCCAAAAACCATTTTCTAGGCTTATTAAAATTAAATTTTTGTTCTAGTACGAAGCCTAGTACCAAAAATAAAATAAAAATAAAGATTTCAATCCAATAGACACCGAAAAACAATTCTAGTACATTTCCTCTAAGATGATCAAACATCTTTTAGACCTCACTATTTTAATATGCTATATAACTTAAAAATTTAAAAACTAAAAAATCGATAAAACATAGAATTATATTTTACCTTGCATTTAATAATACAGGTATTTTGTATAAATGTCCAGTTGCAATTGATTAGTTAAAAAAAAGATTGCTTAAATTTTAAAAATTCAAGATTAAATTTAACTTTTGCCCGATTTGTTTTCCCACCAGCGATAACTTTTGTGGGGAAATATAATAACCAAAATTCTGAGAAAGAGATATAACTAACTAGGCTACTTACCATTAAAAATAAAAACCCAAAATAAATTAATTTAATCCCTGGGTCAGATTTAATCTGCATACCTGTAGAAGAAATTATATCAGTAAAATTAAAACTGATTAGATCAGTATTATAAATAGTATCGCCTATATTAATAGTCTTTACAAATTTCCCATCGTTATCATATAAACTAATTTGGCCTCGGTGATCTTTAATAAGTACAATAAAACTTTTTGTATCTTGTTTTGTATTAGGCAAAGAACTAATCCAAATTTTTTGGTTCGAACTATTAATTTTTGATATAGGTAGTTGAAGACTTATACTAGAAGTATCCTTCTTAATATACTTTAATCTTAAACCTAATATTCCCCAATCAGTTTGGTATATAATTAAGTCACTTAATAATAATGGGTTATTTACCGAAATCGTTTTTCTTTGAGTTTCTCCACCACGACCGTTTAAAACTGAAACATCCGTATAAAATTGTTTAATTGAACCATTAGAAGTATATGTTGACCAAAAGTCATTAATCCGGAAAGTTTTTTGAGGTATTGAAGAAAAAAAACCATTTTTTATAACATTTTGGATATGAAATACTTCAGTTTTGGGTATTAATTCTTGAGAGTTAAATCCTTTTAAAGCTCCTAATGTGCTTCCTAATAATACACAGATAATACTTAAATGTACAATAATAGGGCCAACTCTACTTATCAATCCCTTATAAGCATAAAAACTATTAGATTGCTGAAAAAGTGAATATTCTTTTTTTAATAATGTATAACTCAAATGGCTTGGAAAGACTTTAATTGACTTTATTTTAAAGGTTAACTTATTATACTGGTTTACTTGTTTATAAAAATAGTATCTTCTAGAGAATTTTAAAGTTGGTAACTGTTGGAGAACTGTACAGCAAGCTAAAGACAGTCCTAAAAGGCTAAGTAATAATAGAAACCACCATGTACTATAAATATTATCAAAACCTAAAAAAAGAAGGATTTTCCAAAATGGTATACTGAAAATCAATGTTGGATAATTGTTTTGATAAAATGGAATTTCTTTACTTTGTTCAATAATAGAACCAATACTCGTCACGATTGCAATGGCTAACAGTATTATTATAGCTAATTTTAAATTAGCCAAATATTTAAAAACACGTTTAATCATATTAATAATAGAATTTTAGATTAAAAAATTTTAAGCAACACGAATTTTTCCTGATGCTGCCCAATTCTGTATTAACTCTGTACGTAAAGGATCAATATCCAGAATTGGAATAGTTTCTTTGATAGCTATCAAAATATCGTTAGTTGTAAATTCTCGTTGCTCACTAAATGCAACATACATAGCATCAATAATAGTTTGTTCAATTTCTGCTCCAGAAAATTTACGGGCACGCTTACTTAATTTTTTACTATCATATGTTTGCCAAGTTTCGGGTCGAAAACGTCTTAAATGAACTTCATAAATCAATTTTCTTTCATCAACTGTTGGTATACCAAGAAAAAAGATTTCATCAAACCGACCTTTTCTTAATATTTCTACAGGTAAGGAATAAATATCATTAGCTGTAGCAATAACAAAAACGGGAAGAGTTTTTTCTCCTAACCAAGTTACAAATGTAGCTAAAACACGGGTTGTTGTTCCGCTATCAAAATTTTGTTCGGAATCACTAAAAGCCTTATCAATTTCATCCACCCACAATACACAAGGGGCTAAAGATTCAGCAATAGCAATCATTTCACGAACTCTAGATTCTGATTCTCCAACAACCCCAGCAAATAATCTTCCTACATCCAAACGTAAAAGTGGTAATTTCCATTCATAAGCAACAGATTTCGCGATCAAACTTTTGCCACTTCCTTGCATCCCAATTATTAACACCCCTTTCGGTGTTACTAAACCATAATTTAATGCTTGTTCAGAAAATATTTCAGTTCTTGCGTTTAACCATTTTTTTAAATTATAAGCTCCCCCAACATCTTTTAATTTACTCTTAACTGACCAAAACTCTAGAAGCTCTGTTTGACTGATCACTTGACGCTTTTCTCTTAAAATTATCGGGATTGCGTTTTGATCTATTTGTTTATAAATAACGATTGCTTTTCCCAAAACTCTTCTAATTTTCTCTAAAGATAAACCCTGACAAGCTTGAATAACTTTTTCTAAGATTCGTTGAGATAAATTTCCTTCAACAGTCAAATTTTTATTCAAGCGAGTTAATTCTGTCTTAATTTCTTTAGGTGTTGGTAAGTTAAATTTTACAATCGTGATATGATCTTTAAGATCATTTGGTATTTGAACTTCAGAATCAACAATAATAATAGTCTTAGGTTGTATTTTTAGTAATTGTAAAATATTGCGTAATTTTCTAGAAATTGTTAAGTCCTTTAAAAACCTCTTAAAATCTTTCAAAATAAAAATACTTGGGGTTCTTGAATTTATTTTTTCAATAAATTCTATAGCTTCCAATGGATTTCTTTTACCAAACTCTTTTTTTATAGGATTTAATTTATAACCTTCAATAAAATCCCAAACATATAGATTACTATAACTTTTATTAATAATAGCATTCCGAATAGTATATTCTAATCGATCTTCTTCAATGGTTATAACATAAATTATAGGGTAACGGGCTTTTAATAAAATTAAAAGTTCTTCTTGAAAAGTCATAATAAAATATTTTTAATTTATATAAATTAATTTTCTATAAATATATTGTCTAAATACTTAAATTCTTTCTTTTTTTTCTTCGACGATTATTTATTACTTTACAACCTTGCTTACTTTTCATTCGAGCACGAAAACCAGAAACAGCAATAACTTTTCTATTCGTTCCACCTAATGTTCTTTTTGTCATAATATTTTATTATATATTTTATTATAAATACTAAATGATGAAAGTATAATAACATAAATTAAAGAATTTGTACATGTATTTTTTCTTTAATTCCTTATCTTAATTTATATCTGTTAATATAATATTGGAAATAAAAATTTCAAATATAATTGAATCTCTACAGTCTTTAAGAGTAAGATTTAAAAGACTTGTAGCCCTCTCGTCATATTGAAGAAAAGGATCTTTTTGAGCGTATGCTTCCCAACTAATAGCATCCAGCAAAAAATTCATATTTTCTAAATGCTTAAACCAAAAAAAATCAATATATTTAAAAAATATAAGTTGGTTGTATCTATCTAATACACGTGAATCTGTTGAACAAGAATAACGAAATTCTTTACAAGCGTAACTTGCCCATAATTGCTCATAAAGAAATTTCTTTAATTTAGACAATTTATCCAAATTATTATATATCATACCATTTGAGATAGATAAACGATTTAATAATCTAAGAATTTTTTTCGACAAAATAATATCTTTTCCTTCACGAGTTTGTGAATCCAGGTAATCTATAAAGTCATCAAGAAATCCTTCACTAAATTCCATAACTAAATCACGCATAATAGTAGTAGAAAGAACTTTTTCACGTAAATAATAAATAACTTTTCTTTGCTTGTCCAAAACTTGATCATATTTATTTAAAGTTTTACGCTGATCGTAATAAAACCCTTCGACTTTTTGTTGTGCAGAATTTAAAGAATCTGAAAGAAATTTAGAATCTAAAATTTCACTTTCAATTTTTAATTTTTGCATTGTTTCTTGTATTTTATCACCACCAAAAACTCTAATTAATGGATCATTTAAACTTAAAAAAAACCTAGAGCTCCCAGGATTCCCTTGTCGTCCAGCACGACCTCTTAATTGATTATCAATTCTTCGTGATTCATGACGTTCAGTTCCTATAACATAGAGTCCACCCAAAGATTTTACAATTTCAGATTCTTCTTTTTGTTTTTCTTTATATTTGCTTAATAATTGACTATGGAGGTTAAAAATAAAATTTTCCAAAAGATTTAATTGCTTATTTGAAACCTCTAGAGATGCTAATAGTGTATCTAGATTTGTTTGTAAATAAGCAACCAATTTAGGGCTTTTCTTTAACGCTCTTTTTAATTTTCTTAAATCAATACCAGGAACAAAAAATTTTTTTTTCCCTAGTAATCTTTTTAATATGAAACGAGTAGATTCTAATGCTTTAAACTCAGGATTACCCCCTAGCAAAATGTCAGTCCCTCGGCCTGCCATATTTGTTGCAATAGTAATAGAATTTAGACAACCAGCTTGCGCGACAATTTTTGATTCTCTACTCACATTTTCTGGTTTTGCATTCAATAATTGGTGAGGTACTTTATAAGTGTTTAATAGTTGAGAAAGTATTTCTGAATTTTGGATAGTCGTTGTACCAACTAAAACAGGGCGACCTGTAGAATACATCTTTAAGCATTCTTGGGCAATAGCACGCCATTTGCTTATTTCATCAATAAAAATAAAATCTGAATCATCTTTACGCTGCATCTTTTCATATGTAGGTAGGATAGAAACAGGTAAATCATAAATATTTTCGAATTCTAGTTCCTCAGTTTTAGCCGTTCCTGTCATACCAGATATTTTTGGATACAGTCGGAAAAAATTTTGGTAAGTTATAGAGGCTAACGTTTCACTCCCTCTTAAGTTTTGAATATTTTCTTTTGCTTCAATAGATTGGTGTAACCCATCACCCCATTTACGACCTTCCATTACTCGACCGGTGAATTCATCAATAATAACAATTTGGTTATCTTTTAAAATATAATGAATATCGCGAAAAAAAAGATACCTAGCTTTTAAAGAATTTAAAATATAAGGGATCCATGGATCTTGTATGCTATATAAATTATCAACTTTTAATAAAATTTTTGTACGTTTTAAACCCTGTTCTGTTAGACTTATTTTTTTTGCTTTTTCATCAATTTCAAAATGCTTTTTATCTTCCAAAAACTTAGAAGCTTCATTCGCTTTAAAATATTTTTCCACAAGTAAGTCTGAATCACGTGATATAATTAAAGGAGTCCTCGCCTCATCGATCAAAATAGAATCAACTTCATCGATAATACAAAAATTAAAAGGTCTTTGTACTAACTCTTTTTTATCAGTTACCATATTATCTTTTAAAAAATCGAAGACTAAATCGACATTCGTTACATATGTTATATCGCGGGAATAGTTTATTTTCCGGTCTGGTATTGTCATATCGGATTGTATAAGACCAACTTTTAAGCCTAATAATCGGTGTATTTGACCCATCCATTCTGCATCACGTTTTGCTAGATAATCATTTATAGTTACTATATGAACACCTTTACCAGATAACGAATTAACTAACGCAGGTGAAGTTGAAACTAAAGTTTTCCCTTCACCAGTTTTCATTTCTGCAATTTTACCATCATTTAAAACTAATCCTCCTAATAATTGTACATCATAATGTCTTAGATCAATTGTTCTTTTAGAGGCTTCTCTAGTTAAGGCAAAACCTTCAGCCAATGTTTTTTTATCTAAACCATCTTCTTTGGAAGTAAAATATTTTAATTTTGAAGTTCTACTTTTTAACTCATTATCACTTAAAGATATTAATTCTTTTTCAAGATCATTAATATAATTTAAAGTTGGTCGATACTCATCCCAAATAGTATTGATTCGTGGAAATAATTTTATCATCTGTTATTAAATTGGATTAAATTGGATTAAAATAAAAGTGTTTAGACAAAATAAAATTATCTTTTTAGTGATTTCCCTAGATTAAAGGATCAAAATATTAATCTAAACTATCTTTTTAACTAAACCTAGTGATTTAGGAGATTAGTAAATGATTCTTTAATACTTTGGGTTTAAGTCTGCTATAAAAATTTTTAACTCGAGCTTAAATATAACTTTTGATAAGGATTGGTTTTCTGGTCTTTTCGAATTATTTAAGAATTTCACCAACTTTAAAGTTAGAGGCTAATGGGCTTGTAATATCACCTGTTGGTGCAATAAAGCTTCCCATGGCTACATTATTAAGTCGTAATTTTAACCAGGTAATAAAAGTTTTGTCTACGGAAACAATTGCTGAACATTCATTAGTTATTTTAGCTTGTTTTAATTTTGTTTGTAAATCAGTTAATTGGACCGATTCCAAAAATTTTGGTGATTGTACCAGCCAAAAATCTATATTTTTTTTAACTCTTCGATAATGTTGTACTCGTTCACGCAAAATTTCTTCTACAGGTTCAGCAACTAATAAAAACTCACTACTTGCCACAATAAAATAATAAGTTGTTAAAGGTTTAGGAATATTCACTAACTTCTCCTCCCTTACGGATCTAAAATGATTAAAAAATCGTGGAACTAATTCTTTTTTAAACTTTGGGTATTATTTTTTATTAATGAGGATTTACCATTTATCTTTTAACCCCAAAGTAGCTTATCATGCTAATCATGATATTGTCATTTTAAAAACTAATAAATTTCAATGATAAGACATTTATTTTTATAAATTCAACTACTGCGGTTTATGACTATTTTTTGCTTAAATTTAAAAAATCTGATCCTTTTAAAGGAGAACTCGATTGCGCAAATTTATATGGAACCATTTGTCCTGCTAAATAAGCTTGTCTACCCGCTTGAACAGCAAGATTCATAGCTTTAGCCATAACCATAGAATTTTTTGCTTGTGCGATTGCAGTATTAATAAGAACAGCTTCAGCACCTAATTCCATTGCAAGTGCCGCTTCACTAGGAGACCCAATACCTGCATCTATAATCACTGGTATGTTAGAATTTTCAATAATGATTTGAATATTATTTATGCTTTGAATACCTTGTCCTGAACCAATAGGTGAACCCAAAGGCATAATAGTAGAACATCCAATATCCTCAAGGTGTTTTGCTAACATTGGGTCAGTATTTGTGTAGGGTAGTACAATAAAACCCTTTTTAACTAAAAATTCTGCTGCTTTTAATGTCCCTATTGGATCAGGGAAAAGATATTTAGGATCAGATATCACTTCTAATTTAATAAAATTATTTTCTTTTTGACCAATCCTTTTAGATAATTCACGACCTAAAAATGCTAATCGAATAGCTTCTTCAGCTGTTTTTGCACCAGCAGTATTTGGTAACAACCATACTTTTTCCCAGTTAATGGATGTTATTAAATTATCATTTTGAGAGATATTTAATAAATTAAGTCTTCTTATAGCAACTGTTACTATTTCACTTTCACTTTTTGCTAAACATTCTACCATCTCTTTTAAACTTTTATACTTCCCAGTCCCAACAATAAGGCGAGAATTAAAAACTTTGCCTCCAATAGTTAATTGGTCTTGTTTTAACATAATTTACTTTAGTTTGGTTAGTACTATTATTATACCCTAATTTTTACTAAAATTAATAGTATTTTAGGTTTAGTTGATCCATAAAATTGATTCTTTGATTATTATATAAATTTGGTTGTTTAGAAGCGAGTGACGCGATTCGAACGCGCGACATCAACCTTGGCAAGGTTGCGCTCTACCACTGAGCTACACTCGCAAATCAAATATTAAGAAGTTTATAGTGATTACTATAACATAATAACTAGTTTATGTTTTCTAAATCAAAAAGGTTTCGAATAAGATATCATAAAGTAAAGTTAGTACTTTACTTTATTTTATAATGTCTTATTCGAAATCTTTTCGGTTTGGGTTTCTTGATGGATCGTTAGATAAAAAACCAAATATAAAGAGTGAACTAAAACCTGTAACAATGGCATAAACTAATAGTTTTAAAAAATATAAACTAAGCATAAGAATCCTCCGATAAAATTATTTATTAATAATTATATATCAATTAGTAACTATTAAGCAATTAAATTTATATATGTACTTACTATATTGATACTAATCATCAGTGAAATCAGTATCAATAACTGTTTCATCAGAATTTGCTTGTGGCTCATCCTTCGCTTCTGGATTAGCGGAACTAGCAATCTCTTCTCCAATAGTTTGAGATACTTTTTGTAGCTCCTCTAGTTTATTCTTCAGATCTTCATTATCAAAATCCTCATTTTGTAATATATCACGGATTCCTTTAATACCTTCTTGAAGAAGTTCTTTTTTCTCTAAAGATATCTTATCTTCATATTCTTTTAATTGCTTCTCATTTTGATAACAAACTAAATCAGCTTGGTTCTTCAAGTCGATTTTCTCTTTTTTCTCTTTATCTATTTTAGATGATTCTTCCGCATTTTTTATCATTTTCTCAACTTCATCTTTATCTAGAGTTGATGCATTCTGAATGTTAATACGCTGTGTTTTACCAGTTCCTTTATCCTTAGCCGTAACAGATAAGATACCACTCGCGTTAATATCGAAAGTAACTTCAATTTGTGGAACCCCTCTAGAAGCTAATGGAATTCCTTCTAATCTGAAATTACCTAAGCTTTTATTATCTTTAGCTAGTTTACGTTCTCCCTGTAAAACCTCAATATCAACACTTTCTTGATTATCTGTAGCGGTTGAAAAAGTTTCCGATTTTTTAACTGGGATTGTGGTATTTCGAGGTATCATTACTGTCATTAATGACCCTAATGTTTCAACCCCTAAAGATAAAGGAGTTACATCTAATAATAGAATATTTTTAACCTCACCAGCTAGGACCCCACCCTGTACTGCTGCACCAATCGCAACAACTTCATCTGGGTTTACTGTCTGATTTGCCTCTTTCTCTACTATCTTGTACACTAAATTTTGAACAGCTGGTATACGTGTTGAACCACCTACCAATACTAATTCATTAATGGTATTTCGATCTATACGAGCATCTTTTATTGCTGCCTCTACAGGTAATCGGCAACGATTTATTAGATCTTCACAAAGCTCTTCAAATTTCACACGTGTTAGTATTTCTTCTATATGTTTAGGTCCATCTTGGTTTGCTGTAATAAAGGGAAGATTTATAGTTGTTTCGGATAGATTTGATAATTCAATTTTAGCTTTTTCAGCTGCCTCTGTTAATCTTTGTAAAGCCTGAGGGTCAGAAGCTAAATTAATACCTTCTGTCTTTTGGAATTTAGCAAGAATAAAATCAACAATTTTTCTATCAAAATCATCGCCACCAAGTTTAGTATCACCTGATGTTGATAAAACTTCAAAAACGCCATCCCCAACTTCTAACAAAGAAACATCAAATGTACCACCACCCAAATCAAAAATAATAACTAGCTCATTATTCTTTTTTTCAAGACCATAAGCTAGTGAAGCTGCCGTTGGTTCATTGATAATTCTTTTAACTTCTAAACCTGCAATTCTTCCCGCGTCTCTTGTTGCTTGACGTTGTGCATCATTGAAATATGCTGGAACTGTAATTACCGCTTCATTAATTGTTTGTCCCATATATAAACTAACGTCATTGGAAAGCTTTCTCAAGATTTGTGATGAAATTTCCTCAGGACTAAATTGTTTATCCATATTAGAACAAACAATTTTTACATTATCTTTGTTATCCCCTACAAGTTTATAAGAAACTTCTTTTGATTCTTTGCTTAGTTCACTAAATTTAGAACCCATAAAACGTTTGATCGATGAAAAAGTGTTTTCAGGGTTAATAACAGCTTGTCGTTTGGCAATTTGACCAACTAATAAATCTTTATTTTTAGTGTAAGCGACAATTGATGGTGTTGTTCTTAATCCTTCTGTGTTGTTAACTACTGTGGGTTGCCCACCTTCCATTACTGCTGCAACGGAGTTGGTCGTCCCAAGGTCAACTCCAAATATTTTACTTATATTAGCCATATAATTATTTCTCCGTAAATTTCTCTATTAAATAATAACATAATTTTAACCTAAAGTTACTAATTCTGTCAAGTGAGAAAAAACTATTACTATAATTTGAAGACCCTTTTAATAAAATTCTAGTTTATATTGTTAGGAAAGAGAGGGATTCGAACCCTCGGTACAAAGAATATTTGTACAATAGATTAGCAATCTAACGCTTTAAGCCACTCAGCCATCTCACCGTAAATATGACTCTGGCTGGATTTGAACCTGCGACCAAGGGCTTATGAGTCCCCTACTCTAACCACTGAGCTACAGAGCCTTACATTCTAATTATAGACTGTCCAACTTAACTTATCGAAAATTTTATTCCTTCGACAAGTTCAACAAGAATATAAAATTTTTCTATATTTCTGCTTATTGACAAAAAGTAAATAGTTATGGCATATTATGTCCATAGTCTGTTTAGGCATTTATTCATAGTGGGGTTGTATCTCAATTTGGTTAGAGTATCACCCTGTCACGGTGAAAGTTGCGGGTTCGAGTCCCGTCAATCCCGAAGTTATATTTAACCTTGGTTTGTTTTATTACCAACAACAATACATTCAGTTGTTAAAATCATACTAGCAATAGAGATAGCATTTTGCAATGCTGAACGTGTTACTTTTGCTGGATCAACAATACCATAATCAAACATATTCCCAAACTCATTTGTTTCAGCATTATAACCAAATTCAAAATCCTGTTCTTCGACTAAGTCTGTTATAACACTACCATTTTTTCCAGTATTTTCTGCAATTCTTTTAAGCGGCTCTTTAATAGAATCTGCTAGAATGTAAGCCCCAATAAGTTGGTCATCTTTTAAATTTTGTTTTGCCCATAATTTTAATGGTGTTGATAGATGTGTTAACGTTGCTCCACCACCAGGAATAACACCTTCTTCAACTGCTGCACGTGTTGCGTTTATTGCATCTTCTAATCGTAATTTTTTATCTTTCATTTCTGTTTCTGTCACAGCACCAACCTTAATAACTGCAATCCCGCCAGAAAGCTTAGCAATTCTATCCTTAAGTTTTTCAATTTCATATGATGAATCATTCATCGCAATTTGTTTTTTTAATTGTTCACAACGATTTTTAATATTATCCAAATTACCTTCAGTAATAATAGTAGTTGAATCTTTTGTAACAGTTATTCTTGAAGCTTTACCTAATAACTCTAATTCAACACTATCTAGACGTAACCCTAGTTCTTCTGTTATTAAAGTTCCACCAGTTAATATTGCAATATCTTCTAATAGAGATTTACGAAGATCCCCAAACCCAGGCGCACGAATAGCAACAACATTAACAATTCCTCTCAATTTATTAAGAACTAGAGTCGATAATGCCTCTTTTTCGATATCTTCAGCGATTATTAGTAAAGGTCTTTTAGTAAATGCAACTTTTTCTAAAATAGGGATTAAATCTTGTTGAACAAGAGTAAGCTTTTTATTAGTAATTAAAATAAAAGGATTATCATATTCAGCTTCAGCTTTTTCAGCATTTGTAATAAAATAAGGTGAAATAAAACCTTTGTCTAATCTCATACCTTCCGTTATTGCTAACTCAATAAACGTATTATTACTTTCTTCCAAAGAAATAACCCCATCACGGCCAACAGTTTTTAAAGCTTTTGCAATCATAGAACCAATCTCTTTATCGTTACCGGAAGAAATTGTTGCTACTTGCTCTATCGCCATATTATTTTCAATAGGGCGGGCGTAATCTAATATTTGGCTTGTTAAATATTTTGTGGCTTTTTCAAGACCAAATTTTAAAGAAATTGGGTTTGAACCTGCGGCTACATTTTTCATTCCTTTTTTTACAATTGCATACGCTAAAACAGTTGCTGTAGTTGTACCATCACCCGCAACATCATTTGTTTTTGAAGCTGCTTGTCTTATTAGAGATACACCAGTATTAAAAATATTATCTTTTAATTCAATCTCTTTAGCAATACTTACTCCATCGTTAATTATTTGAGGTGAACCATATTTTTTATCTAAAACAACATTTCTACCTTTTGGTCCCAAAGTAACTGAAACTGCTTCAACTAAGACTTTCATTCCTTTTTCAAGTGCTTGCCTAGCATGTTCTTGATATAATATTTTTTTACTCACTGTTTTGTTGTATTATTAAATAAGAAGATTTTAGAAGTGATAAAATTTTTGTTTTAATTATGTTTATATATATATAACTTGAATACAATAAGAATAATATTATTCTTATTGTATTTTATTTAAGATTAAATGATTAATCCCAACCTTTATCAGATTGAGCAATAACAAAGTTAGCTACATCTTCAATATCAGTTTCAGCTAAACGACTACCAAAAGCGGGCATAGCATTTTTACCATTTGTTACCTGATAAGTGATAGCACCAATGGTATTCATTTTATTATCAGCCAAAGCATCTTTCTTTAAAGTTTTTTCAGGCATAATAACATTATTACCACCAGCATGACATGCTGAACAGTTAGCTGTAAAAATATTTTCCCCATTATTAATGTCTATCGCTTGAGCTGGATTTTGAAAACTAATTAAAGCTAAGCATGCAATAAAGAAACCAAAAAAAAAATTTTTCATTGATAATTCTCGTATAGAGTCTTTTTTAATTTAACAAAATAAAAATCTATTATTTTTTTAATATAGAAAGCGAGATTAAAAATCTTTACTACTTTATTTTTTAATTAATAATAAATTTTACCGCCACCCCATTTCTCAGAAACAATCTTAGGTTGTAGTAATATATGACCTGCAATATCTACTAAATCATTTTCATCTAATGATCGCATTCTTGTGAAAATATTAGCACTTTTAATACTTGGGTGAATCTCTGCAATCGATTCTAAACCGTCATAAGTTGTTGGGTCTTTCATATAATCAACTAAAGCATTAATATTATTACGTGAAGGTGTTGCTAAACTTAGCGCTTCAGAGTCAAGCCCTAAATTTGGGTTTGTTTTTGTTACCCCACCTACATGACATTGACCGCAACTAGAATTAAATAATCGTTTCCCTCTTTTAACTTGTTCTGGAGTTAATACTGTTGTTTTACCATCACTGGTAACAGGTATTGTTCTTGTTGCTTCATCAAGGTCTATAGCTAAAACTGATGACCCAACTGAAGTTGCTAAACAAGCAATAGTTAGACTTATAAAAATTTTTTTGAACATATTAGATTAAACCTATAAAATATTTTAATTACTGAAACAAAAAAACAAGAATTAACAACAAATTTTACTTAGATTTATTAGAATAAATTTTTGGTAATTTTAATTGTTCTTTGATCTTTTTGGCAATTAAGCCTCTAAGTCGAATATTTTCCCAACCAGCTGCAAGAGCAATACTGACTAGAAGAACTTGACTGAATAATAATATTGGGTCAAGTCGCCACCCATGGATAATTAAAATAGAGCCATAAATTAACCCTAATGTTGTAAAAAAAATATCTTCATCACGTGATAGTTCTGGTCTTATAATCCTTAAAAAATATAAAATTAGTACACCAAGAATTATTATAAGGCCTAGAAGAAAGTTTGCTCCAAAAACTATGTTTATCATGAATTATTAAACTTTTGAAAAATTATTTATTATTGAATTAGAAATTATAAAATCTTCTATCCATTTTTTGCTTATAGAAATGTAAAAAACAAAAATTAAAAAACTAACTTTTAAAATTTTTGTTTTTAATAACTATTTTTTTGGTGGTACACGAGTTAAAGCATCTTTTTTACTGACAAATAATAATGCAAGACTAATAGGTAAAACTACAATAAGCCCACCAGCGACTAAGCTGGATAAAAAATTTGTTAAAGATGGTGTCATAATTTTATATTTTCTTTCTTTTCTCTAATAAAATATATTTTCTTGAACTATGCAAAACATCTAATTCTAGAAATAGAAACTAACAGTAAAAATTTTTAAGGACTAGAGATTACTTTGCCGATAATGTAATTTAAGCTTACTAAATCATATAGTATAATCTATTTATATAAATAATAAGATTAGATCCTAGATAGTACTTTCGTTATATATATAACATGGTAATGTTGGTCCTTTTATTAAAGTAACCAAGTTTATTCAGAACCTTCTCTAAGTTTTTCTTTAGAATACAATATAATTTTTTCTATATTATCATTATATTATTAGTATAACGAAATATTTTTATAATTTCAATAAATTAATTAAAATAAGCGTAGTATAGTTTTATATATACTATAAATTATCACTCACCGCTCTCTAGTATAATTATATTAAAGAGTAGCAGAAACTGAAATACATGTTTGCTTCTTTTTCTTTTTGAAAGAAACCAGCCCCTCTGTAAGTGCGTATAAAGTATAATCTTTACCAATCCCTACATTATCACCTGCTTTAAAACTTAATCCTCTTTGTCTTATTAAAATATTTCCAGCCTGTACTGGGTGCCCTTGGAAACATTTTACCCCAAGACGTTTTGATTTAGAATCTCGTCCATTTTTTGTACTCCCCGCACCTTTTTTATGAGCCATTTTTTCTTATTTACTAATTTATGAAAAATAATTTGTTTCTTTGTTCAGATCAGATTGGTCGTTATAATTTTTAATCTGGTTAAAAAGGAAGCTTACAAATAAAGAACAAATTAAATAATAGTACTAGTAATAGTATAATAGATAATAACTAGTGTACACCTATAATATATAATTGGTTATAGAATTTTGTAAACTTCATTTTTAAGGATTACCATACCTTTACTCGGTAAATAAATTTTCTTTTGGATCAAGAGAAAAGCTATAAATAAATAATTTTTTTTTTCTAGATTGTAAGTTAAAATAAAAATACGTTTTTAAGATATACTATGATATGATAAGTTTTATAAAAACTTGGAAGTTTAAAAATTTATTTTAATTATCCTTTAGTAAAATATTATAAATAAAAAATTAATGAAAAACCTAAAACAAACAACATTTCTAAATGATAAAGAACTTATTGACTCTGTTGAAAGTGTCCATATTAAAAAAAATCTATCAAAAATATTTGTAGGAGATACAGTAAAGATTGGGGTATTTATTAAGGAAGGTAATAAAGAGAGAATACAATACTACCAAGGTATTATTTTAGGAAAAAATAATAGTGGTATTAATTTAACAATCTCAGTTAGAAAAGTATTCCAGGGTATCGGTGTAGAAAGAAATTTTTTAATACATTCTCCTAAATTTGAATCTATTGAAGTAATTAAATCTTCTCGCGTAAGAAGATCAAAGTTATATTATTTACGTAGTATTGTAGGTAAAGGAAGTCGTCTAAAACAAAGGTTTAGAACTAAGTAATTTGCATCTGGCTGGGTTCGAACCAGCGGTGTTCTAATAAGAAGACGGATTATGAGTCCGTTGCCTTCAACCACTCGGCCACAAATGCGAAAATTCGTTCTATAAATTTTCTCTTAATAACTTATAGAAGTGAGGAGCTGGTGGGACTCGAACCCACGTCCATTTAAAATAATCATCAAACTAATCAATGTAATCACAGATTTAGTTATCAATTAGTTTACTTTCGTTACCTTTAAAACGCTAAATAAACAAGTTTCTAACAAGAAAGTTGATGAGTTTATGTTTATTTTATATCAATAAATAAAATTAAAATACTTTATCTATAATAATAATACCAAAACTAAAGTTTTGTAAAGTTTTAGGGAAAAATAATCTTATTCCTATTTCAATCAACAATTATATAATTGATTGAGGTTAAAATTCAAGAAATTTATGCAAAGACTTGATTTTTGTTAAAATTAATAATGTTGTTTGCAATTACTGTATGTTTTAAGTGTTTAGATCTGCTTATTGATTAATAGAATTATAAATGTCGAAACCAATACAGCCCCTTGATTTAATTAATACCTTAATTTTATTCTACTTAACTTCTATCCTTAATCTTTTATATTTACTTATTATAGTTTTTAAAAATATCTCTGGATATTGTATACCAGAGCTAAGACGAAATATAAAATAGTTAATATTTGTATTAATTTATCGATTGATTTTTCTGCTCTACTAGAACTTTCAAAAAGTTTAAACGGGTCTAAATTTTCTTGCAAGCTCTGTTCATTAGGACTTCTAACAAGTATAATAAGAACTAATGAAAAATTGAGTATTATTGATAATATACTAAAAATGTTCACATTACTCATAACAGTGTATTTTTATTATAACAAATAATTTAATAAAGTTAATAATTTAGTTATTATTGATTATTTTAATTTAATTTTTTATTCTCCCTGAACTTTTAATAGTAGAAACCCGAGAGATAAGCCGATTAACACCATACTGAAACATAAAACACCGATTGATAAAATTTCTCCACCCATAAATTATTACATCCTTATGCTTAAAATTATATCATCTTAAAACCCATTACGGCCCCAAACGACTAGCGAAAGAGAAAACGTAAATATCATCATAATTGTAGCCCAACCTAAGCTAATTATATCCATGAGTATTCCTTAATTTTTGAAAATATATAATCAATATAGACTTTATTATATACTTTAATTTAACTCTAGGTCAAAATCAATATAATTTAATATCTAGTTACTTTAAAGAATGGTTTTTATAAAATGTTTATTATTATATTATTTAGTATATAATATATAATAATATTAAATAGGAGAGGCTAAATGAACTAAAAAAAAAGAATATAATTAGCTTTAGTTGTAGGTGTTCCAGTTTGGGTATAAAACAAGGTCCGAACTTAAAATTCTTTATTCGTAAAGTTAATAAATACGATATTGAAATAATTTAGTGATTTTCGCTAATCGGAATGAGAAATAAATAAAGCTTTAAATTAAAACTGTAATAAATAACTATTAATTTATACTAGGGGTAAAATCTATGACTAAATCGATTAACAGTAATAAAAATAATGAAACAAATGCAGTAAAAACAAAAACTCCTGCAGGTGAGTCTTTACTAACACCTCGCTTTTATACAACTGATTTTGATGCAATGGCTAATTTAGACATTAATTCAAATAAATCAGAGCTTGAAGCTATTATAGAAGAATTTCGTATGGATTATAACCAACATCACTTTATCCGTGACCAAGAGTTTAACCAATCTTGGGCTCATTTTGATAAGCGCACAAAATCTCTTATTACGGAATTCCTAGAAAGATCATGTACTGCTGAATTTTCAGGGTTTCTATTATACAAAGAATTATCAAGAAACCTTAAAACGAAAAACCCTTTATTAGCTGAAGGATTTGCTTTTATGTCTAGAGATGAAGCAAGACACGCAGGTTTTTTAAATAAATCTATGAGTGACTTTAATTTAACTCTTGATTTAGGATTTTTAACTAAAAGTCGTAAGTATACTTTTTTCTCGCCTAAATTTATTTTTTATGCTACGTATTTATCAGAAAAAATTGGTTATTGGCGATATATAACGATCTATAGACATTTAGAAAAAAACCCCGAATATCGTATTTATCCAATTTTTAGGTTTTTTGAAAGTTGGTGCCAAGATGAAAATAGACATGGAGATTTCTTTGCTGCTATTTTAAAATCACAGCCAGAATTATTAACTACTACTGTTGCTAAACTTTGGTGCAGATTTTTTCTATTATCAGTTTTTGCAACTATGTATTTAAATGACTTACAAAGAAGTAGTTTTTATGCTACTTTAGGTTTAGATGCTCGTAAATTTGATATTCATGTAATCAAAAAAACAAATCAAAGTGCAGGACGCTTATTCCCTGTTATTTTAAATGTAAATCATCCAAGTTTTTTCCAACACCTGGATAAATGTGCTGAGGCAAATCTAGCATTAACAGAAATTGGTGTTAAAGAAAAAGCACATTACGGACATACTTTACAAAATTTTATGTTCTTTTTCCAACGTGCAGGAAACTATTCTATCATCTTAATTAATTTAATACAGATGGGATTGATGAAACCTCTAAATTCGGAAAAAGATTGGAATACTATATATTAAATGGGTCTTGATTATTATTTTATTACTTAGAGAGATAGAATTAATAAGTTACTTTAAAGAGTAGTTATTCTTTAAAGTATAAAGATAAAATTAACTGTGATTAATTATATAAGGAAAATATTATTATGAATAATAATAATGCACAGGTAGGGAAAATTGCTCCAGATTTTGAAGCAATAGCAATTTATGACGAAGAGCGTTATAAAATTCGATTATCAGATTACCGTAAAAAAAAATATGTTGTTCTATTTTTTTATCCATTAAATTTTACTTTTGTTTGTCCTACTGAAATAACTTCATTTAGTGACCGTTTTAAAGAATTTAGTTCACTGGATACTGAGGTTTTAGCTGTTTCTGTTGATAGTGAATATTCACATTTATCGTGGGTACAAACGAAACGTGAGGATGGAGGATTAGGTCCATTAAGCTATCCTCTAGTTTCTGACTTAAAAAAAGAAATTAGTAATTCTTATAACATTTTACATGATTCTGGGGTTGCTTTACGTGGTTTATTTATTATTGATAAAAAAGGGGTTATACAATATTCAACAACAAATAATTTATCTTTTGGTCGTAGTGTTGATGAAACCCTAAGGATTTTACAAGCCATTCAACATATAACAGAAAACCCTGATGAGGTTTGTCCAAGTGATTGGGAACCGGGGGATGAAACGATTTATATCTAAAATTTGACCTAATAATAAAAATTTATTGATCGAAGTTCTTAAAATAATTAGTCATTCATGATATAAAAATATATAGATATCAAAAAAAAATTATGCCAAAACTTAAAACAAGAAAAGCTGCAAAGAAACGTTACAAACTTATTGCAGGAAAAAGATTTGTTAGACGTAAAGCCTTTAAGGGACATCTTCTAGAAAAAAAATCTTCTAAACAAAAAAGAAATTTAGCAAACACTATTGTAGTAAGTAAATCAGATACCAAAGCCATAAGAAAAATGTTAGTTTGTTAACTTATAACGATAAGAAAATTAATGGTAAGAGTTAAGCGAGGGAATGTCGCTAGGAATCGTAGAAATAAAATATTAAAACTTGCAAAAGGATTTTGTGGCGCTCATTCAAGTTTGTTCCGTGTAGCAAATCAACAAGTAATTAAAAGCTTGATATACGCCTATCGTGGAAGAAAAGAGAAGAAAAGAATATTTCGTCAATTATGGATTACAAGAATTAATGCTGCGGTAAGCAACTACAACTTAAAATATAGTAGATTTATCCACAATTTAAAACGTTCAAAAATACTTCTAAATCGTAAAATGTTATCACAGTTAGCTATTTTAGACCCATCAGCCTTTTCCGCTATAGTTAAAGTAACCCAGTAAAATAATTTGAACAAAAAAGGGGAAATTTTCTTTTTTGTTCAAATAATTGTAGTGAATTTATTAATTAAAATAATATTTAGAATAATTATGAAAAGAACTATTTCAGTATTAGTTGAAAAGGATGCAGGAGGGTTAGTACGTATTATAAGTTTATTAACTAGAAGACGATTCCAGATTGAAAGTATTACAATGGCATCATGCGAAAGAAAATGTTATGAGCGAATAACAATAGTAGTAATAAATCAAAGTGATGGTTCAGATGCTGCCAGCCAGTTAACCAAGCAAATAAAAAAATTGCTTAATGTTGTAAGTGTACAAGATATAACATATTTACCCCTAGTACAGAGGGAGTTGGTTTTAATAAAATTAGAAGTAAGTGTTCTAGAACGAGAGGAAATTCTAAATTTAGCTCAAGTATTTAGATTTAAAATTACTGATATCACAGAATCTACCCTTATCTTAGAATTAACAGCAGACCCTGGGAAAATTGTAGCTCTTCAAAAAATATTAGAAAAATATAATATTCTACAGCTATCAAGAACAGGAGAAATTGCTCTAACACGTGAATCTTCAGTAAGTACTTCTTCATTAAAAGAATATCCTGAGTTTGAAGCTGATACGGGTAGGAATCATTTTAAAAATATTGAAGAATTATTTTATAAAGATTATTATAAACCCTCAGAAGGTTAACTCTATAGAAGGAATAAAATCTAGCAAATAAATAAATCATAACAAGCTGCTAATAGTAGTGATAGTGGCGAGTCTAAAACTAAATGACTAAAACATTAAGGTCTATATGTTAAACTTAGTAAGAATAAAATGGTAAAAAATAATTTTGAATACTAATTTTATATTGCACGCTACTATTAAAGTTTGGTATTTAATTATTAAGAATTATAGATTTGACTTTAAAATTTATTGATAAAATAGATAGAATAAACATATTTTATAATGATAAATTTTTTTAAAATAATAAATCAAATGAAAGATAAGATGAGTGTCTAGCATTATTTGGGTTAAATGACATCCAACTACCAGGTTTTTCTTGGTAAGATAAACATTCATTAACATCCCATTCCAGAAGGTATACATTTTTTTTAGAAAAAAAATTTATACACAATAAAGTAGGGGATTGAGGGAAAAAGGTTCTTTTTTTTTTATAATAATTCTTTTTTTCATTATGTTTCTGTTCAACAATAAAATAAACCTCACAATTATCTATACGCTCACAATTTAGACAAATACACATAAAAATTTTAAATTTTTTTATTACACTACCTTTATTTGGGGGTGGAGGGACTTGAACCCTCACGATTTGCATCAACGGATTTTCATTTTAATATGATTTTCATCAAAAATAAAAAACGTATATACATTTTTTTCAAAATTGGACTCTCTCTTTACCAATTAAGGTAGTTCCCGTCGAGTCTCTGCACCTTAATTAATAATTAACTATATTAATTTTTGGCTCAAGATTGTCTTATCATAATTATGACTTAGATTTCCTTGAATTTGAGAACTTACTTGGCTAATCACGTTAATGATTTGATGCTCAAAGTTTTAAGTCCGTTGCGTCTACCATTCCGCCACACCCCCAGTTACACTAATACATCATATAACAACTAACTTAAAAATATACTTTTAAAACTATCGGTTAGTTTAAAATTTTTAATTAGGCGACACCCAGATTCGAACTGGGGATAGAGGATTTGCAATCCACGGCCTTACCACTTGGCTATATCGCCTTTATAAATCAAATAACCCTAAAGTAATCAAATCCAACTAGATCTATTATATTAGAAATCTATATACAACTCTTTTTAAGTAATTTAATATAAAATAATACTTTGTAAAATACAATTAATAAAAATTATCTTTTTGTTTATTAACATAGAAAGGTTAGCACCTTTGTAAAGTATAGTATTTATATATCTTAGGGACTTTTAAACTATTCCCTCATTAAAGGATAAAAACTATTAAGAGCTTGTTGCTGGCTTCGGAGAATCTATATGCCTGAGAATGTGCAGGAAAGAACTCGATTAAAAAGTGAGCGTTACGAATCAGGTGTAATTCCGTATGCCAAAATGGGATACTGGGATGCTGATTATAACGTTAAAGACACTGATATTCTAGCTCTATTCCGTATAACTCCACAACCAGGCGTAGATCCCGTAGAAGCTGCTGCTGCTGTTGCGGGTGAATCTTCTACTGCAACATGGACAGTAGTTTGGACAGACTTATTAACTGCTTGCGATATCTATAGAGCAAAAGCATATAGAGTAGATCCAGTACCTGGAACAAGCGACCAATACTTTGCATACATCGCTTATGAATGTGATTTATTTGAGGAAGGTTCTCTTGCGAACTTAACAGCCTCTATTATTGGTAACGTTTTCGGTTTTAAAGCTGTTAAAGCTTTACGTCTAGAAGACATGAGAATTCCTTTTGCTTACTTAAAAACTTTCCAAGGTCCAGCAACTGGTGTTGTTGTGGAAAGAGAAAGATTAGACAAATTTGGTCGTCCTTTCTTAGGTGCTACTGTAAAACCTAAATTAGGTCTTTCAGGTAAAAACTACGGACGTGTAGTTTATGAAGGTTTATGTGGTGGTCTTGATTTCCTTAAGGATGATGAGAACATTAACTCACAACCATTCATGCGTTGGAAAGAACGTTTCTTATACTGTATGGAAGGTGTTAACCGTGCCGCTGCTGCAACAGGTGAAGTTAAAGGTTCTTACCTAAACATTACTGCTGCAACAATGGAACAAATATATGAACGTGCAGAGTACGCTCATTCAATTGGTACTGTTATTGTAATGATCGATTTAGTTATCGGTTATACTGCTATTCAAACTATGGCTATCTGGGCACGAAAAGCTGAGATGATTTTACATTTACATCGTGCAGGTAATTCTACTTATGCTCGTCAAAAAAACCATGGTATTAACTTCCGAGTTATCTGTAAATGGATGCGTATGTGTGGTGTAGACCATATCCATGCTGGTACAGTTGTTGGTAAATTAGAAGGAGATCCTTTAATGGTTAGAGGATTCTACAACAGTTTATTATTAACTCAACTTAAAATTAATTTAGCTGAAGGTTTATTCTTCGACATGGATTGGGCATCTCTTAGAAAATGTGTTCCTGTAGCTTCTGGTGGAATCCATTGTGGTCAAATGCACCAACTTATCTTCTATTTAGGTGATGATGTGGTTCTACAATTTGGTGGTGGTACTATTGGTCACCCTGATGGTATTCAATCCGGTGCGACAGCAAACCGTGTTGCTCTAGAATCTATGGTTCTAGCTCGTAATGAAGGTCGTGATTATGTTGGAGAAGGTCCTGAAATCTTACGTAACGCAGCGGCTACTTGTGGTCCTTTAAAAGCAGCGTTAGATTTATGGAAAGATATTACTTTTGATTACACTTCAACAGATACACCTGATTTCGTTGAACTTCCAACTGAAAGCACATAGTATACTGAAATTAAACTTATAATAGACCAATTCTCGTTAATTCTAGTTATCTTTGGATAGCTAGAAAATACATATAATAATTTTATTTACTTTATTATTAAAGTTATATTACTTATTATTTTGTTATAAAATTCAGGCTTGATCTTAAATTTGTTAGAATTTTAGAAAAAATACTTAATACCCCATATTATTTTAAGCGAAAGTAGAGAGCAAATAAAAATTTTAGTATATAGCTAAAAATAAAATTTCTATAATTTATCTTTAAGGAATTTGAATAGTGATGAGAGTTACACAAGGATGTTTTTCGTTTTTACCAGATTTAACTGATGAGCAAATTAAAAAACAAGTTGCTTATGCTATGTCAAAAGGATGGGCTGTTAGTGTAGAATGGACGGATGATCCACACCCACGTAATTCATATTGGGAATTATGGGGTCTTCCTTTATTTGACATCCAAGATCCTGCTGCATTAATGTATGAACTTGGTGAATGTAGAAAAGTTAACCCAGAAGGTTACATTAAAGTTAATGCGTTTGATGCTAGTATCGGTACAGAAAGTTGTGTATTATCATTTATTGTACAACGACCTGCAAACGAACCTGGTTTCTATTTAGAACGTAATGAAGTTAGTGGTCGTAACATTCAATACACGATTTCAAGTTATGCTGTTCAAGCAAGACCTGCTGGAGATCGTTATTAAGAATAAGACATTATTTCTTATTTTCTAGAGACTTACTGTTGTCTTAATTAAAGGTTCTCAGTTAGTTTTGTTTTTAGAAAAGCCTTGGAAGCTCAACATTATTTGTTGTGTTAGTTAATAATTCTTTGTAGAAATATAAAGTTAAGTTAACTACTAGTTTCCTTTTTTGATATAATATTTTATGTTTAGAAATTATTTCTAAACATAAAATATTATATCTTTCATATCTATATTTTAATTTTTTAATTTATAGCATTTGACAAAGTTATGTTCATACCATATATATATATATATACATATGATTACAATTTATAAGCGTTATTCTGGAAGCTATTAAAAAAGTAATAATTTTTAGATAAATGGGCTCATCGTCTAATGGATAAAGACCGGAACCTTCTAAGTTTCTAATGTAGGTTCAATTCCTTCTGGGCCTGCTCAAATAAATATGTAGAAATTATTTTTTATACTAAAAATGTAAAAAATAATTTAAGCCCCCATCGTCTAGAGGCCTAGGACATCTCCTTTTCACGGAGGGAACAGGGATTCGAATTCCCTTGGGGGTATAAATTATAGCAGTGTTCAAAAAATATTTACAAAAATAGGATCTTTAAAATACTTATATAAACATGTAAAAAAACTTAGTGTTATCACAAGTTTTGTAATAATATAATAAGGTTTCTTTTTTTTAGGAAATTAGTTATAATATATTAGTGAAAACTCAATTCGGAATAGTATAACTATTTCATGAGACTTGAGCGTTTCCTATCTTTATGTCTCCAGAGAGGAAAAGGTAAATGAACTCCAATAAGCAAGAAGCCAAAGTTAAAGTTCTCGTTGATCGTGATGTTAACAAAACTAGTTTCGAAAAATGGGCTAAGCCAGGTCATTTTTCGCGTGTATTGTCTAAAGGCCCAAAAACAACTACTTGGATTTGGAATTTACACGCCGATGCGCATGATTTTGATAGCCAAACTAATTCTTTAGAAGAAGTTTCTAGAAAAATTTTTAGTGCACATTTTGGACAACTAGCAATAATATTTTTATGGATAAGTGGAATGCATTTTCACGGTGCCTATTTCTCAAATTATTTAGCATGGTTAAATAATCCTATTGGTATTAAACCTAGCGCACAAGTCGTGTGGCCTATTGTTGGGCAAGAAATCCTAAATGGAGATGTTGGTGGTAATTTTCAAGGTGTTCAAATAACATCAGGGTTTTTCCAATTATGGCGTGCTGAAGGTATAACAAGTGAAATTGAATTATACTGGACTGCCATTGGTGGATTAATTATGTCTGGGTTAATGTTATTTGGAGGCTGGTTCCATTATCACAAAGCTGCTCCAAAGTTAGAGTGGTTTCAAAATGCAGAATCAATGTTAAACCACCATTTATCTGGTTTACTAGGATTAGGCTGTTTAGCTTGGTCTGGACACCAAATTCATATAGCATTACCTATTAATAAATTATTAGATGCTGGGGTTGCTTCACAAGAAATCCCTTTACCTTATGAATTTATTATTAATAGGGAATTAATCGGCCAGCTTTACCCAAGTTTCAAAAAAGGTTTAGTTCCGTTCTTTTCATTAAATTGGGGTGAATATTCTGATTTTTTAACTTTTAAAGGTGGATTAAACCCTGTTACAGGTGGCCTTTGGTTAAGTGATACTGCTCATCATCATTTAGCTTTAGCAGTATTATTTATCGTTGCAGGCCATATGTACCGTACAAATTGGGGAATTGGACATAGCATGAAAGAAATTTTAGAAGCTCATAAAGGACCTTTTACTGGTGCAGGCCATACAGGTCTTTATGAAATTTTAACAACTTCATGGCATGCGCAACTAGCAATTAATCTGGCGATGATGGGATCGTTAAGTATTATAGTTGCTCATCATATGTATGCAATGCCTCCATATCCTTATATTGCTACTGATTATGCTACACAACTTTCTTTATTTACTCATCATATGTGGATTGGGGGATTCTGTATTGTAGGTGGTGCAGCACATGGAGCTATTTTTATGGTTCGTGATTATAATCCAGCAAAAAACTATAATAATTTATTAGATAGAGTTGTTCGTCACAGAGATTCTATTATCTCTCATTTAAATTGGGTTTGTATATTCTTAGGCTTCCATAGTTTTGGTTTATACATACATAATGATACAATGAGAGCATTAGGGCGTGCTCCGGATATGTTTTCAGATACAGGGATTCCTTTAAAACCTATTTTCGCACAAGCAATTCAAAATTTACATTTATTAGCACCAAGTAGTACTGCACCAAATGCTTTAACAACAGCAAGCTACGTTTTTGGTGGTGATATTGTTTCTATTGGATCAAAAATTGCTATAATGCCAATAAAATTAAGTACAGCTGATTTTATGGTTCACCATATTCATGCTTTTACAATCCATGTAACTGTTTTAATTTTATTAAAAGGTGTTTTATATGCTCGTAGTTCAAAACTAATACCGGATAAAGCTAATTTAGGTTTCCGTTTCCCTTGTGATGGACCAGGAAGAGGTGGTACTTGTCAAGTTTCAGCTTGGGACCATATATTTTTAGGTTTATTCTGGATGTATAACTCAATTTCAGTAGTTATATTCCATTTCAGTTGGAAAATGCAATCTGATGTTTGGGGATCAGTAACACCAACAGGAACAGTTTCTCACATAAGTGGTGGTAACTTTGCCCAAAGTGCAATTACTATTAACGGATGGTTAAGAGATTTTTTATGGGCACAAGCATCACAAGTAATTCAGTCATATGGATCTTCTCTATCTGCTTATGGTTTAATCTTCCTTGGAGCACATTTCATTTGGGCATTTAGTTTAATGTTCTTATTTAGTGGTCGTGGCTACTGGCAAGAGCTTATTGAATCAATTGTTTGGGCTCATAATAAAATTAAAGTTGCACCAGCAATTCAACCTCGAGCATTAAGTATTACTCAAGGTCGAGCTGTAGGTTTAGCTCATTATCTATTAGGTGGTATTGGAACAACATGGTCATTCTTCTTAGCAAGAATTATTTCTGTAGGATAAAATTAACGAGGTAAAATATCTATGGTAACTAAATTTCCAAAATTTAGCCAAGCTTTAGCACAAGATCCGACAACTAGAAGAATTTGGTTTGGAATTGCAACAGCCCATGACTTTGAAACACATGATGGGATGACAGAAGAAAATTTATATCAAAAAATCTTTGCTTCTCATTTCGGTCATTTAGCAATTATTTTTCTTTGGACATCCGGTAATTTATTCCATGTTGCTTGGCAAGGTAACTTTGAACAATGGTCTTTAAACCCATTAAAAGTAAAACCAATTGCGCACACAATTTGGGATCCACATTTTGGTGATCTTGCAATGAAAGCTTTCACAAAAGGTGGTGCATTTTACCCAGTAAATATATCTTATTCAGGGGTTTACCATTGGTGGTATACTATCGGAATGAGAACAAATAATGATTTATATGTTGGGTCTATTTTTTTAATAGCCTTATCTAGCTTATTATTATTTGCTGGTTGGTTACATTTACAACCAAAATTCCGTCCAAGCCTGTCTTGGTTTAAAACTAATGAATCACGTTTAAACCATCATTTAACAGGTTTATTTGGAGTAAGCTCTTTAGCGTGGACAGGACATTTAGTTCATGTTGCTATTCCAGCATCTCGTGGTATTCATGTTGGTTGGGATAATTTCCTAACAACTTTACCACATCCAGATGGTTTAACTCCATTTTTTGATGGTAATTGGAATGCTTATTCTCAAAACCCTGATACGGTAGAACATATTTTTGGTACAAATACAGGTGCAGGTACTGCTATTTTGACATTCTTAGGTGGTTTTCACCCACAATCTCAATCTCTTTGGCTTACTGATATAGCACATCATCATCTTGCAATTGCGGTTGTATTTATAATCGCTGGTCATATGTATAGAACAAATTTTGCTATTGGTCATAATATGAAAGAAATCCTAGATGCACATCGCCCACCAGGTGGTAGATTAGGTGCAGGACATCGAGGATTATTTGATACAATAACAAACTCTTTACATATGCAACTAGGTTTAGCTCTAGCAGCATTAGGTGTAACTACATCTCTAGTTGCTCAACATATGTACGCAATACCTCCTTATGCTTTTATGGCAAAAGATTTTACAACTCAAGCAGCGCTTTATACACATCACCAATATATAGCTGGGTTCCTAATGGTAGGGGCATTTGCACATGGGGCGATTTTCTTTGTTAGAGATTACGATCCAGAAGCAAACCAGGATAATGTATTAGCTAGAATGCTTGAGCATAAAGAAGCAATTATTTCTCATTTAAGTTGGGTTAGTTTATTTTTAGGTTTCCATACATTAGGACTATATATTCATAATGATACTGTAGTTGCATTTGGTCAACCTGAAAAACAAATCTTAGTAGAACCTGTTTTTGCACAATTTATCCAAGCAGCTTCAGGAAAAGCAGTTTATGGTTTTGATCTTTTATTATCTTCAAAAGAAAGTCCTGCTAGTGTTGCCGGAAGTGAAATTTGGTTACCTGGTTGGATAGAAGCAATTAATAATGATAAAAATGATTTATTTTTAACTATTGGGCCTGGTGATTTTTTAGTACATCATGCTATTGCTTTAGGATTACATACTACAACATTAATCTTAGTTAAAGGGGCCTTAGATGCCCGTGGTTCTAAATTAATGCCAGATAAAAAAGATTTTGGATACAGTTTCCCTTGTGATGGTCCAGGTCGTGGTGGTACTTGTGATATTTCAGCTTGGGATGCTTTTTATTTATCAATGTTTTGGATGCTAAACACAATTGGTTGGGTTACTTTCTATTGGCATTGGAAACATGTTACAATTTGGCAAGGTAATGCAGCTCAGTTTAATGAGTCTTCGAACTATATTATGGGTTGGTTACGTGATTATTTATGGCTAAATTCATCGCCATTAATAAACGGATACAATCCTTATGGTATGAATAGTTTATCTGTATGGGCCTGGATGTTCTTATTTGGACATTTAATTTGGGCTACTGGGTTTATGTTCTTAATTTCATGGAGAGGATACTGGCAAGAGCTTATAGAAACATTAGTTTGGGCTCACGAGCGTACACCTCTTGCGAACTTAGTTCGTTGGCGTGACAAACCTGTTGCTCTATCAATTGTTCAAGCCAGATTAGTAGGGCTAGTTCATTTTACAGTCGGTTATATTTTAACTTATGCTGCTTTTGTTATAGCTTCCACTACTGGAAAATTTGGTTAATTTAGATTATACTATTGTTTAGGTTTGTATATTAAAGTATAATATTACTTTAATATACAAATTTAATAAAACATAAAAAAATTAATTAAGGAATTTTCTATGGCTAAACAATCAATGATTGAAAGAGAGAAAAAACGAGAAAGGTTAGTTATAAAGTATAGCGAGAAACGAAAATCACTTCTTTTAGAATTTAAAAAGGCAAATACTTTTTCGGATCAAATGGAAGTTCATAAAAAAATAGAAAAGCTACCAAGAAATAGCTCACGTATAAGATTAAGAAACCGTTGTTGGCGAACTGGTCGTAGTCGAGGGGTTTATCGAGATTTTGGCTTATGTCGACACATGATTAGAGAAATGGCACATAATTGCTTATTACCTGGTGTACGAAAAGCTAGTTGGTAATTAAAAATTTAAAACAGGAGAGATAATAATTATATTATCTCTCTTTCTTATAGACCAAGTTTATTTCCGCGGCGGTATTGTAAAAAAGCAGCAACAAATAAACCAATTAAAGTTACTGGGATAAGACCTAATACCATACCAAAAAGAAGAGGTTCAATCATAATATAAAGATATATAAATAATTATTAAAGTAATTAGGGTATTGAGTTTGATAAGTTTAAATAATAAGAAGACATTAGCCCCATATTCTAGATACTAGTATATTTCTACAAAACCACTATTTATAAGTTGTTTATCTAAAACCAACTGAAGCTTGCCAAAGGAAGGCAAGTAATAAAAAAAGAACTGGAACAATTGGTAAAATATCTACAATTGGACTATACATTGAGTACAGTTCTGGTAACTTTGTTAGTAATATGATTTCCATATTTTATTAGCCTTTTTGTAAAAATACTATCGAACCATTATATTCAATAAAATAGAGTTAGATATACTATAGTATATAGTAAGACAATATATTTTATTTCCCTTAACTCCTTATTTCCTTATTATTTTAGATTTTCTTCTATAAAAATAACCTTTTAACTTTCAGCACCAATCTTTTTATCCTAAGGATTTAAAAAAGACCAGTTTTCTCTTAAATTTAATAAATAAGGTATTCATTTTAAGATAACTAAATTATAGTAATAAAAGTAAATTTATTATTTATTATAGAAGATATAAAAGTAATTCTAGTTTTATGTAAACCAACCGTAGCTATGTAATCCTTGACCTAAAAAATTAACCCCAAGATAACAAATCCAAACAACAAAAAATCCTATACTTGCTAAAAGAGCTGGTTTTTTACCATTTAAGCCTACTATTAACCGAAGATGTAAATATGCCGCAAAAATTAACCAAGTAATTAAAGCCCAAGTTTCTTTTGGGTCCCAACTCCAATAAGATCCCCAAGCCTCATTTGCCCAAACAGCACCTGCTATTATACCAATAGTTAAAAAAGGAAATCCTAAACTTATAGCTCGATAACTCCAATTATCTATATGATATAAAAACTTTGTACGATTATTTATAACAATATCTTCTTCTTCGTTATAAATTACATCTAATCCTAGATATAAAAATTGGCTTTTAGTTAGGTTTAAAGTTTTTAGCATATGCTTTTCATATTCAGCAGCTCTAACTGGTATAGTTTTTATATAATCTTCAAGTTCTAAAAACGCACCTACATAAACTATTGCAAATGATGACCCAATAATTAAAATAGCATAACTTAACATCATCAAACTAACGTGCATCATTAACCAATTTGATTGTAAAGCTGGAACTAAAGCGCTTGCTTTTTGCATCTCAAGAGGTAATGTTAATGCAGCAAAACCAGTAATAAATAAAACGATTGGGACAATAATACATCCAAACAACGAACTTTGGGTTTTAGATTCTAAAGCTTGGTAAACAAATAAAAGTATGCACGATAAAAACAATAAAGATTCATATAAATTACTTAAAGGAAAATAACCAAATTGAATCCAACGATTTAATAAAAAAACAAAGAGACTTAAGGTTGCAAATTTTGAAGTGATTTTTGCTAAAGTACTAAAAATTTTTATATTTTTAAACCCTAAACTAAACCAATAGAAAATTGTAGAGACAAGGCAGGAAGCAAAAAGTACATTATTAAATATATTACTATCATTACAAACGTTACAAAAATCCTGGAAAAACATTATTACCCCCTATTTTTATAATATAATTAAAATTGCCATAAATGTACCTAATTAGTATAGCTTATATATTTACAAAAAAACCAAATATCAAAAAATTATGCAACTAAATATATAATTAAAGACTAAAAATCTAAAGTAAATAAATTTAAAATTATGAACTAAAATTATATTATATTATATAAATGTATATATGTTAAATATCTAGATTATAATATATAGTAATATAACATAATAATATAATATAATTTAATAATACTTGTTAAAAACTATATTATAATATGCTTATATCATTTATACCAATCAATATCTCTTAAGAGCAACTATTATTAATAATTATTTTTTAAATAATAATAATTTAGTTAACACATAATAAAAATTAGGAGTCATATATGAAGCTAGCTGTTTACGGTAAAGGTGGTATCGGTAAATCTACAACAAGTTGTAATATTTCTGTCGCTCTTTCTAGACGAGGAAAACGTGTTTTACAAATTGGTTGTGACCCAAAACATGATAGTACATTTACACTAACTGGTTTTTTAATTCCAACGATTATTGATACATTACAGGCAAAAGATTATCATTACGAAGATATTTGGCCAGAAGACGTTATATACCAAGGTTATGGGGGAGTTGACTGTGTTGAAGCTGGAGGACCACCTGCTGGAGCTGGGTGTGGAGGTTATGTTGTTGGAGAAACAGTAAAACTTTTAAAAGAATTAAACGCATTTGATGAATATGATGTGATTTTATTTGATGTTTTAGGGGATGTTGTTTGTGGTGGTTTTGCTGCACCATTGAACTATGCCGACTATTGTTTAATTGTAACAGATAATGGTTTTGATGCATTATTTGCTGCAAATAGAATTGCTGCTTCAGTGCGAGAAAAAGCTAGAACACATGCATTAAGACTTGCAGGACTTATAGGTAATAGAACAGCTACTCGAGATTTAATTGATAAATATATCGATGCAGTGCCAATGCCTGTTTTAGAAGTACTACCTCTTATTGAAGACATTAGGGTTTCAAGAGTAAAAGGTAAAACTTTATTTGAAATGACAGAATCTGATAGTTCTTTATATTATATTTGTGAATACTACCTAAATATAGCAGACCAACTTATTGCTAATCCTGAAGGCGTGGTTCCAAAAGAAGCAGCAGATCGTGAGTTATTTAGTTTACTATCTGATTTCTATTTAAATCCTAAAGAAAAAGATGAAGATACATTAGAATTTGATACTATTGAAAATGATTTAAATGAAGTATTTTCGATTTAGTCTAAAATGAGTAGACTTATAAATTTTAATTTTTTAGTAAAAGGATTTATATGAATCAAATAAAACATGTAGATAACAACGATTTAAAAGAAAAGATAAATTTTGAATGTGAAACAGGGAATTATCATACGTTTTGTCCAATTAGTTGTGTTGCCTGGTTGTACCAAAAAATTGAAGATAGTTTCTTTTTAGTTATTGGGACAAAGACCTGTGGGTACTTTTTGCAAAACGCTTTGGGAGTAATGATTTTTGCGGAACCTCGCTATGCTATGGCTGAATTAGAAGAAGGTGATATATCAGCACAATTAAGTGATTACGAAGAGCTGAAACGCTTATGTTTACAAGTAAAAAGAGACCGAAACCCAAGTGTAATATTTTGGATTGGTACCTGTACAACAGAAATAATTAAAATGGATCTAGAAGGTATTGCACCAAAGTTAGAAGCAGAAATAAGCTTACCAATTGTAGTAGCTAGAGCAAATGGGCTTGATTATGCTTTTACACAAGGAGAGGATACTGTATTAGCTGCTTTAGCACAACGACCAAATGCAAAGCAGCTAGAAACAACATTAGAAAAAGCAATCCCAACTGATAAGGATTATATTGAACATGTACCTCTTATTTTATTTGGTTCTATACCTGACCCAGTTGTTAATCAACTTACTTTAGAATTGAAAAAACAAGGTATTCGAGTTTCAGGTTGGTTACCCTCAAAACGTTATACTGAACTACCTCTTATCAATGAAGGGAATTATGTCTGTGGAGTAAACCCATATTTAAGCAGAACTGCAACAACATTGATGAGAAGAAGAAAATGTAAACTAATTGGTGCTCCATTCCCTATTGGACCTGATGGTACAAGAGCTTGGTTGGAAAAGATTTGTACAGTTTTTAATATTGAACCTAAAGGGTTACAACAAAGGGAAGATGAAATCTGGGAAAAATTAAAATATTATGTTAGTTTGATCGACGGTAAAAGTGTATTCTTTATGGGTGACAATTTATTAGAGATTTCATTAGCACGTTTCTTAATAAGATCAGGTATGATTGTATTTGAGATTGGTATACCTTACATGGATAAAAGATATCAGGGAGCTGAATTACAGTTATTGCAAAAAACTTGTAAAGAAAAAAACATCCCAATTCCGATTATTATTGAAAAGCCTGATAATTATAATCAAGTAGATAGAATTCGTGATATGAAACCCGATTTAGTTATTACTGGGATGGCGCATGCAAACCCATTAGAAGCAAGGGGTATTAATACAAAATGGTCTGTTGAATTCACATTTGCTCAAATTCATGGTTTTACAAATGCTATTGACGTTTTAGAATTAGTAACAAGACCCCTTCGCCGTAATCAAAAACTTGAAAAAATTGGCTCTCAGCGTTATACTGATCGTCGATAATCAAAAAATTGTCTAACGTTCTTAAACTAACTTGAATTTTACACAAATAGTATACTATACTATATTTATATCATTATTTCCATGTTGTATATAAACTATATGGCATGAAAAATTTATTTTTTATTAAAACTCATAGTTTTTCATTACTTTACCGATTAATGTTTAATTTTAAAAAATCAGTATTAATATTTTTTTTAGCTCTCAGCATACCTTTAGCAGCATTTGCCGATGTTGCGGGTTTAACAAAATGTAGTGATTCTGCACCTTTTAATAAGCGATTCGATGCTAGTGTCAAAAAATTAGAAGTAAGAGTTAAAAAATATGAGCCTGGATCTCCTCCAGCGTTAGCTTTAGAACAACAAATTACCAGAACTAAGCAAAGATTTACTCGTTACTCAAACTCTGAGTTATTATGTGGGAAAGAAGGCTTACCCCATCTAATAACAGATGGAAGATGGGATCATGCTGTTGAATTTATGATTCCAGGAATGATGTTCTTATATATAAGTGGCTGGATAGGTTGGGCTGGTCGCAGTTATCTGAATACAGTTGGTGCTACCTCGAACCCAACAGAAAAAGAAATTATTCTTGATGTTCCATTAGCATTAAAAATTATGTCATCAGGGTTTATTTGGCCAGTTTCAGCTTGGCAAGAATTCACTACTGGGAATTTTTTAGTTCCTGATTCTGAAATTACTGTATCTCCACGATAATAACATTCCTAAAAATCTAAAAAAAAAATTTCACTATATATAATAAATTAAGAGGTATCGAACAACATGGACAATTTCTTAAAATATCTTTCGACTGCACCTGTTTTATTTGTTGGATGGATGACATTTACTGCTGGGTTTATTATTGAAGCTAATCGTTTTTATCCTGATGCTTTAACATTCCCTGTCTTTTAAATATAAATATTGTATATAAAAAATACAAACTGTATTATGATAACAGTATAAGTTATCAATACAGTTTGTATTTTTTTAGATACAATATTTTCTTATAGAATAACCTATAGGAAAAAATAGTAAACAGAGGTGATTTATAATCAAAAATAATGAGTTGAAAATATGACGAACCTAAATTTCGTGCCTAAGAACGTGCCTAGTGGTCTTAATGTGTCGAGTCGTGTCTCTAATGAGATTAATGACAGTAACAAAAATTTATTTGATAATAACGTTAATGTAAATAATCTGTGGAGTGAAGAAAATGAGAATTTTGATCGTTGGGGGATTAATGATGGAAGTGAAAAAACCGACAAGTCAGGAAATTTAAATGAAAGTGATAAAAAAATTAAGCTTACGGGGGAAAAAGATGTTAACCAAAATCTTGCCGCTAAAGAAAAACTTAACAAAGTTCAGGTCTATTTTATTGTTAAATCTATAAAAGGAGAAGGAAAAGAAACTCTAGTCGCTGTACCAATTAATAATTTTGATGATTTATCAAATTCTTCATATGGGAAAGCTATATCGGCGCGGGCAGGTACCTTTTTAATGAGAACTGATGCAGACCTTAATAAAAAGGGTTTCATAGAAGGTAAACCAGGGAATAGACCTTTTATATTAGAACATGCACTTGAGGTTGAAGCTCCATACGGGAGTTTGCCAGAATTACCTTTAGAAGCTTTAGTTTTAGCAAAAAAATATGGTATAAATGGGAATTTAGAGGTACAAGATTTAACTATAGAAGAACAGGAAGAAGATGAGTCAAAATTAATTACAGAAATGATAGTAGATGATTCAGGAAAAGAAAGAATGCTTTATTATTTTTTGAGTGAATATGAATATGATTACGCATTTCTTGATAATACAATATTTACGAATGCCGAACCTTACCTTACAACGCCAAGGGATGAAGTAAGCTTTAATAGAACATTTAAAGATATTTTAGAAAATAATATCAAAACCATTGGGCTAGATGATATTTGGAACAAAGAGAAAAAAGAATTAAGATTATCAGAAATAGAAGATTTAGTTTATAAAAATACAGACGAATTATTAAGCAAAAATATCATTCCGATTTTTTCTGATCTAGAAGAAGCACAAGATTTATTAATAATAGTTCTTGAGGAACTTCTGGAACCTTTTAAAACGATAAGGTTTATTGAGAATTCTAGTAACCAGGATGATTATCCATTAACAAATATCGATTACTTCGATGATTCATTTACGTTACAAAATAAATATGCTTCCCCAGAAACCAGAATGGATAAAATTCTATTGTGGTTAACGAAGTATAGATTAATAAAATCGCGTACACAACTGAAACCTCAATATGAATTAAATTACCAACGCTTTTTATTCCCACGTATTCCTGAAGAACTTCATGAGTTTCTTGAGCCAGATGAACGTAGTGAAACTGCTTACCTATCTGAGAGTGATACAGTGTTATTAGATATCGCTAGTAATGTTAAAATTGTCTCTATGGGGTTGGGTGATTTTTTAAGTTTTTGGAATAATAGTGAGACAAAAAATGGGGAAATATTATTTATACCATCTTCGGAAAGTTTTAAGAAGATAAACTTACCGTTAATCTCTAAAAAACCAAAAGATCGATTTTATGAGTATCAACAAAAATTCCGAGGTGGAGATAAACAAAAAATAGAGGATTATAGCTATAGCTATGAAATAAAAAGTTCCCCTAGATAATCAAATTTCTCTTTAGTTTTTCCTTAATAAATAGATTTTTTTCAATAAACTAAAGAAAAATAATTTTTCTTTAATTTATTGAAAAAAAGCAATACTAAAATTTCAATTCCGCAGCCTGAACTTTTTCAAATTGTTTTTTCTTAATTACAAAAAAGATTTGAGTAAATAATACAGAAAAAGCAAAAATTATGAAACCAATTATTCTAGTTGGATCTTGTAAAACAATTTCTACATCGGTTTGTCCAAATCCACCAACATTAGGATCTTTCGTTAACGGTTGGTCTAATTTAATAGTATCTTTTTTTGAAACTACTAATGATAGGCCTTTAGGAATAGTTTGTTTAGTTTCTTTACCAGCAGAACTTACTATAGTGATTGCAGTTTCACCCTTATCTAAAGTTTGAATTTCTGCAATTTGACCTTCAAAAGATGAAGTAACGATATTATTATTACTTTTTTCTCCAGTAGGGTATATTTGTCCTCGACCTCTATTTGCCCCAACATAAATTGGATATTTTAAGAAATTAACATTTTTATTAGTTGCTGGGTCAGGCGATAAAACCGGGAAAATAATTTCTTGGTGTGTATCACCTGCAATTGGACCAACTACTAATATGTTATCCTGAGTTGAGCTATAAGGAGAGATATAAACCCCCTTACTTTTTTCCTGTATTTCCTTTGAAATCAAATTTTTTGGTGCTAATTTGAAACCTTCAGGCAAGATAACAACAGCACCAACGTTTAATCCACTTAATTGACCATTCCCTAGAACTTGTTTGGCATCTTTGGCATAAGGAATCTTTACAGCTGCTTCAAAAACTTTATTTGGTAATATAGCTTTTGGTGATTCTATTTGCACAGGTTTTTCTGCTAAATGGCAATTTGCACATGCAATTCGTCCATTTGCTGCACGCGGGTTTGTATATGCCTGTTGTGCATAAATTGGATAGGCTTCTGATATCTTAACAGAAAGTGTAAGACTACTAATGATAAAAAAAAAACTTATCATGGTAAATTTCATTAGTCTTTTCAAAAGTTCCATATTGAAATGAGGTAAATTAAAAAGTTTTTAATTGATAATCCTTGATAGAAAGAGATTTTAGTAAAAAAAGAGGTTTTATAAGGGTAATAAGGAATTAATTCCTTATTACCCTTATAAAACCTCTTTTTTTACTAAATTGATCGATGTTATGCTCCCTAAAAAGTATAACAAAAATAAAGCACTTGATAATAATAATTGTGTTATAGGATCTGCTGAAGGTGTTAATACAGCACCTAGTATTGTAGAAAAAAGTATCATCGGTCGCCAATAATTTAACATTTTTATTGGGTCAACTATCTTAGATAAACTTAGGATAATTTGAACAATTGGTACTTGAAACACTAATCCTGTACTAAAAAATAAAGTAGAGACAAAATTAAAATACTGGGTAAAAGACCAAAAAGGTTCGATAACTTCTGAGCCATAAAAAATAAAAAAATTTAAGGCTGCAGGAATCAAAAGAAAGTAAGAAAAAAGTAATCCTAGAATAAACAAAACAATAGAGCTAATCAATAAACCGACTATAATATTTTTTTCATTTTTAGTTAAAGCAGGTCTAAAAAAGAAAAGTGTTTGACTTAACAGTAATGGTGTAGAAAATAAAACACCAGCATAAAATGAGATTACTAAAGTCGAAACAAAATATTCGCCCGGAGATAGTTGAAAGAATTGTATATTTGAGACTGGACTTTCTAAAATTTTAACTAATAATTTCACATTATAAAATGTAAAAAATGTAATTAAAGATAAAAAACTTAAAATATGAAATACACGTTGCCTTAGTTCATCAAAATGCTCGTTAAAATATAATTCTGTAATTGAACGTGATGAAGTCTTAATAATATCCGTCATAGAATAAAATTTAAACTCCAATCTTTTAACATTTTCTTTCATAGTTTCTACAAAAATATTTATTAATGCTTTAAGACTCTATAAATTTAAAAGCCTGTAACTTAGATGATGCTATTTTCATCTCTTGTGATGCATCAATTTTTTCTTTAGTTGTTTGTGCTAAATCTAAATTTTTTGTAGCTTTAGCTAAAAACTCTTTTGCTTGGGCGTAATCTTGTTTTACAATTTCTTCTACTCCACTAATTAAAACTATAACTTCATCATTTTTTATGACAGCAAAGCCACCAAGAACAATAATGGGTGTCCAAGATGAATTAACTTTAATTCTAAGAATTCCGATTTCAAGAGCAGTAATTAAAGGAGCATGGCCTGTAAGGATACCTAATTGACCTGTAAGACTAGGTAGAACTACTTCATCGGAAGAAGTATCCCAAATTAATCCATCTGGAGCAATTACACGAATATTTAAACTCATTGGAAAATTCCCTAATTAATTATTAAAAGTTTTTGCTTTAGAGATTGCTTCATTAATATCGCCAACTAAATAAAAAGCTTGTTCAGGTAAATCATCTAATTCACCACCTAAAATCATATTGAAACCTTTAATCGTGTTTTCTAAGTCTACGTATTTACCAGGAGACCCAGTAAATATTTCTGCAACGAAGAATGGTTGTGATAAAAAACGTTCAATTTTTCTAGCACGATCTACAACTAAACGATCTTCTTCAGATAATTCATCAATCCCTAGAATTGCAATAATATCTTGTAGTTCTTTATAACGTTGTAATGTTTCTTTAACTAATTGAGCTGTTTTATAATGCTCATCACCAACAATTAAAGGTTGTAACATAGTTGAAGTTGAATCTAAAGGGTCTACAGCTGGGTATATTCCTTTGGCAGCTAAACCCCTAGATAATACAGTTGTTGCATCTAAATGAGCAAAAGTTGTAGCTGGAGCTGGATCAGTTAAATCATCCGCAGGTACATAAACAGCTTGGATAGAAGTAATCGAACCTTGAGTAGTTGATGTAATACGTTCTTGTAAAGCACCCATTTCAGTACCTAGAGTAGGTTGGTATCCCACGGCTGAAGGCATACGTCCTAATAAGGCTGAAACTTCTGAACCAGCTTGTACAAATCTAAAAATATTATCGATAAATAATAAAACATCCTGTTTATTAATATCACGGAAATACTCAGCCATTGTTAGAGCAGTTAACCCAACACGCATACGTGCACCAGGTGGCTCATTCATTTGACCATAAACTAAAGCTACTTTAGATTCTAATAAATTTTTCTCGTTTATTACACCGGATTCTTTCATTTCCATGTATAAATCATTACCTTCACGTGTTCTTTCACCTACTCCACCAAAAACAGAAACACCACCATGAGCTTTCGCAATGTTATTAATTAATTCCATAATTAAAACAGTTTTACCTACTCCTGCACCACCAAAAAGTCCAATTTTACCACCTCTACGATAAGGAGCTAATAAATCTACTACTTTAATACCAGTCTCAAAAATAGCTGGTTTAGTTTCAAGGTCTGTGAAGGCTGGTGCAGGTCTGTGAATAGGTAATGTTTCATTACCAGTATCATCTCCTAAATTATCTACAGTTTGTCCTAAAACATTAAAAATACGGCCAAGAGTTGGTTTACCTACAGGAACTAGGATTGGAGATTTAGTATCAATAACTCTAACTCCTCTCTGTAAACCATCGGTAGCACTCATTGCAATAGCTCTAACTCTGTTATCCCCTAATAATTGTTGTACTTCACAAATAATAACTCCTTCTTTACTCTCTACTTCAAGAGCATTATAAATTTTTGGTAATATACCTGAAGAAAAGACTGCATCGATAACTGGTCCAATAACTTGTGTTATATAACCTGTATTAACATTTTTATCATTCGTTACTGTTTTTTCAGTCATTTTTTAATTATTTGCATTATTAAATAATAATGAAACCTGAAAATTTTTTAATTAATTTTATTTAAGCTTGGGAACAAAAGTAAAATGAGTCTTAGTTTAGACTAAAAAAATTGAAGTAATAGATTGTACAAATAAAAAAAAGATCAATAAATTTCGATTAAGAAAAGCTAGTTATATATTTAAAGTTTTTTAAGCGGAAAGTCGACCTGTTGTTCGCAACCAATTTTGAGCTTCTATATAATTATTTGGGGCAAGATTGATTGCTTGTTTCCAATACTCAGCAGCTTTATTAAAAAGTAATTTAGCGACATCAATATTTTGTTTTTCGGAAGCTTTTACACCTTGGTAATGATATATAACAGCAATATTATTTAACGCCTGTGGTAAATTTGGGTTTAATTCTAAAGCTTGATGGTAATACTCTAAAGCTTTTAGGTATTCTCCATTACTAGAATAGATCAAACCAATATTATATAAGATAAAACTACGATCATAAGGATCTTCTTCAAGCTGTAATGCTTCGTAGTAATTCTCTAATGCTTCTGCGTACTCACCTTCAGATTGTGCTGACATACCATCTCTGTAGTAAAAAAAAGCTTGCTTCTCTTCTTTACTTGCTGGGAAAACTTTCAAGATAATATCTGCCATAATCGTAAAAGTTTTATCGATAAAATTATCATTTCTTTGTGAACGACTCATATTTTTTCTGTTTTTATATTTTTTATATCTTATTTCTTGAAAAAGTAAAGAAAAAGTATAGTTTAAAAATATTATAACATTTAAGCTAATATTCTAAGAACATTAATTTTCTACTGATGTAACAAAAGGTAATAAATGTAAATATCTTGCTCTTTTGATAGCTTTTGAAAGTTGTCTTTGTTGTTTTAATGTTAGATTCGTTGAACGACGAGATTTAATTTTACCATGTTCTGTTGAAAACGATAAAAGAATATCAACTTGTTTATAATCAATTGTCTCATTTGGTTTAAGTTTAAATGGTTGGCGTCTAGTTTTTGTCGGCTTTCCTTTATTTCCCTTATTATCATTATTTGGCATATTATACTCCTTATTTTATTTCTTTTTGTTGTGTATGTGAATTACAGTTAGGGCAAAACTTTTTTAATTCAAGTCTATCTGGAGTGTTTCTACGATTTTTTGTTGTTGTATAATCGATTTTTTTTTTACTTTTATTTGCTGTTGCCCCTTGGCTAGAATTAATATCTGTTTTTCCGTTAGGGTTTGATGTTTTTTTGCAGTTTGTACATCTTAGGGTTATTATAATCCTAGCACCTTTATTTTTTGCCATAGTTTAATTTAAGTAAAAGTATTTTATTAAATGATAATTATTAATAATAGTAATATAGATATATCACTACTATTATATAGTAATATATTTTTCATTTGGAGATCAAGGTAGTTTTTCTTATACTTGGTCTTATAAGATTTTTTCTATTTCACTCACCGCTTGAAAAATTTAACTCTTCGTTATACAATGGTATAGAGATATTATTTAAGAATAGAATAACTGTTTTAAATAATATTAAAATTATAGGAAGATTCAAGCAATCTATAGTTTTATTAATTAACACCAATTTAGGAGGTATATTTATGTTTGAAAGGTTTACTGAGCGGGCGTTACAAGTAATTATGATGTCACAAGAAGAATCAAGACGTTTAGGCCATAATTTTGTAGGTACGGAACAAATACTTTTGGGCCTATTAGGTGAAGGCTGCGGTGTAACCACTAATGCTGTTAGAGAGTATGGAATTACTATTAGAAAAGTAAGAATAGAAGTGGAAAGACTTATAGGTAAAGGAACAGGGTTTGTTGCAATAGAAATCCCCTTTACCCCGAGGGCGAAAAAAGTATTAGAAATGTCAATAAAGCAATCGAAGGAGTTAAACCATAGTTATATCAATACTGAGCATATTTTTTTAGCACTATTAAATGATACAGATGGTATATGCTCAAAAGTTTTACAAAACTTAGGTGCAAACATACCTCGAATTAAAGCTTATGTGCTTAATGAGTTAGATAAAAACCATGAATCTGGGTCTTCAAAAGTTTTAGCTAATGTTGGATCAGGGGATCAAAACCAGACAAAGGATTTATTTCTTTTTGATGATTTAGATAGAGCTTCTTTAACAGCCCCGAATTTATTAGAGTATACAACAGATTTAACAGAAGCAGCAGAAAGAGCAAAATTAGACCCTGTTGTTGGTAGACAAAATGAAATTGAACGTGTTATACAAATTTTATCAAGACGACGTAAAAATAATCCAATTTTAATCGGTGAGCCTGGGGTTGGTAAAACAGCAGTAGCTGAAGGCCTAGCACAAAGAATTATTCAACGTGAAGTTCCTAGTGAAATGCATGACCATAAAGTATTTGTTTTAGATATTACGTTATTACTAGCAGGGACAAAATATCGTGGGGAATTTGAAGAACGTTTAAAAAGAATCGTACAGGAATTAAAAGAACAAAAAAATATAATTATTGTGATCGACGAAGTTCACACATTAGTTGGTGCTGGTGCAGCAGAAGGAGCATTAGATGCTGCCAATATTTTAAAACCTGCTCTGGCACGTGGAGAACTACAATGTATAGGAGCTACAACAATTGATGAATATCGACAACATATTGAGAAGGACCCAGCTTTAGAACGTCGTTTCCAACCAGTTTGGGTAAATGAACCTAGTATAGAAGAAACTATAACTATTCTAAAAGGTTTAAGATTACGTTATGAGCAGCACCATAGATTAGAAATTACAAATGAAGCTCTAACTGCAGCAGCCAATTTAGGTGCCCAATATATAGCTGATCGATTTTTACCTGATAAAGCAATTGATTTAATTGATGAAGGTAGTGCAAGAGTTCGCTTAGTGAATTATCGTCTTCCTGAAGCTGTACATATTTTAGATAAAGAATTGCGAACTATTTTAGATAATAAAGATTTAGCTGTTCGCGAGCAAAGATTTGAAACAGCAACTGAAATCCGAGATGATGAATTAAATTTACGTGCTCAAATGGGTGCTATTATAAAAGCACAAAAAAGAATTGTACCAAAAGGAGTATTAGAAAGATTAAAGGTTGGGGCCCAAGACATTGCCTCAATTGTGGCATTATGGACTGGTGTTCCAGTGACAAAAATTACCAAAGATGAAAATACAAGATTACTAGAATTAGAAAATGTTCTTCACCAACGAGTAATTGGGCAGAAAGAAGCTGTCTCAGCTGTAGCTCGAGCTGTACGAAGAGCTAGAGTTGGGATGCGAAATATGAAACGACCAATTGCAAGTTTCTTCTTCTCAGGGCCTACTGGGGTAGGAAAAACTGAACTAACAAAAACTCTTGCATCATTCTTTTTTGGCGCAGAAGACTCTATGGTTCGTTTAGACATGTCAGAATTTATGGAACGTCATACTGTAGCTAAATTAATTGGTTCACCACCAGGTTATATTGGGTATAACGAAGGCGGGCAACTAACCGAAGCTGTCAGACGTAAGCCATATACTGTTGTTTTGTTTGATGAAGTTGAGAAAGCTCACCCAGATGTGTTTAATTTATTACTTCAAATACTTGAGGATGGTCGTTTAACAGACTCTAAAGGAAGAGTTATTGATTTTAAGAACACAATATTAATAATGACTTCAAATTTAGGTTCTAAAGCAATCCAAAATAATGAATTAGCCTCGCAGGGTATTGGTTTTGGTGGCGAAACAGGGGATACCAAAAAAACGAAATACGCGCAATTATGTAATACTGTTGGTGAAAGTCTTAAAGCATTCTTTAAGCCAGAATTTTTAAATCGTATAGATGAAATAATTGTTTTTGAACAATTAACCAAAAATAATATTAAGCAAATTGCAGTTATTATGGTAAAAGATTTAATAGAAAGAGTAAAAAAAGAGAAAGAAATTTCATTATCTTTAACTCCTAGAATGATGGAATTATTAATTGAAGAAGGTTTTAACCCTACTTATGGTGCTCGACCTTTACGTCGTGCTCTTGTGAAATTAGTTGAAGACAAAGTTTCTCTTGAATATTTACGTTATAAGAAAGATCATGATGATGATGACCCTGTAGATATTTTAGTGGATGTTGATTTTGATAAGGTTAAAGTTTCAATATCGAAAACGATTAAAAAAGAAGAAGAAGAGATTAAACCAGAAGACAAAGAAAAACCAAAAGAAAAACCAAAATATAAAATTTCATTACCTAGACACAGACAACCAAAAGAAACTTCTATGCTAACTGAGAAAAAACCAGAAAATACTCCATCTGGAGTATAATTACTACGCACTATATATTGTTTGTTAATTAATGTATTAACAATATTAAATTTTTATCTGGTGAAACTTATATTTATATTTTAAAATATAAGTATAAGTTTCATAAGATAAAAATCGTGTAATAAATTTAATAATACTAATTGGGTCACCTGGGACTTGAACCCAGAACTTTTCGGTTAAAAGCCGATTACTCTACCATTGAGTTAGCAACCCACTATTAGTGATATAATAACATATTAGCCAAGTATAGTTTATATATAAACTATACTTGGCTAATATATTGTTAGTATGCTAATCCCATGCTACGCGTTGTTTCAGCGGCTAAATAAACACGAACACTTAAAAAATCTGTTGGGCAAGCTGTTTCACAACGTTTACAACCAACACAATCTTCTGTACGAGGAGCTGAAGCAATTTGTCCTGCTTTACAACCATCCCAAGGAACCATTTCTAATACATCAGTAGGACAAGCACGAACACATTGTGTACAGCCAATACAAGTATCATAAATATTTACAGAATGTGACATAGCTAATAATTCTTATAAAGAAATTCTATTTTGATAATTTAAAAGATTAAAAAATTAATGCTTAGTAAATAAATTCAGATTTACTAATAATCAATTATAGATTGCATTCTATTGTAACGTAATAAAATTTTAATTGTCAATATGTAATATATTCAATTATTCTAATACCAATTCAGTTTACCTAGAATATTAATTGGTTATCTTTAATTTTATAAAAACAAAGTGGTAGGTGTGAAAGTGTACTAACAACGTTATTATATTTTAAATATATAAAATAGAAGTTATAGTTATCTACCACTTTATTAATATGTAAAATAACTACAATAGTAAGTAACAGGTTATTATTAACTTATATCTTGGTAAAAATTATAAATATTTTTGAAAAATACAAGTTACCTGGGAAGAATTAAAACTTATTTTAAAAAAACTATTATGGTTGCAACTTTAGAAAGACGCGAAAGTGAAAAAAGAGATTGGGGAACATTTGCTACATGGATCACTAGTACTGAAAACCGTTTATACATTGGTTGGTTTGGTTGTTTAATGATTCCTACATTATTAACAGCAGCTTCTTGTTACATCATCGCTTTTATCGCAGCACCTCCTGTAGATATTGATGGTATTCGTGAGCCAGTAGCCGGATCTTTATTATACGGTAACAACATCATTAGTGGTGCTGTTATACCTAGTTCAAATGCAATTGGTATCCATTTCTACCCAATTTGGGAAGCTGCTTCAGTTGAAGAATGGTTATACAATGGTGGTCCTTACCAATTAATCGTATTCCATTTCTTAATTGGTGTTGCTTGTTGGATGGGTCGTGAATGGGAACTTAGCTACCGTTTAGGTATGCGTCCTTGGATTTTCGTAGCATTCTCTGCTCCAGTAGCAGCAGCTTCTGCGGTATTCCTAATTTACCCTATCGGTCAAGGTAGTTTCTCTGACGGTATGCCTTTAGGTATTTCTGGTACATTTAACTTCATGATCGTTTTCCAAGCTGAACATAACATTTTAATGCACCCATTCCATATGGCTGGTGTTGCTGGTGTTTTCGGTGGTTCATTATTCAGTGCTATGCATGGTTCTTTAGTAACTTCAAGTTTAATCCGTGAAACAAGTGAAGTTGAATCTGTTAACTACGGTTACAAATTCGGACAAGAAGAAGAAACTTACAACATTGTAGCTGCACATGGTTACTTTGGTCGTTTAATCTTCCAGTACGCTAGTTTCAACAACTCTAGAGCTTTACATTTCTTCCTTGCAGCATGGCCTGTAGTTGGAATTTGGTTAACAGCTTTAGGTGTTAGTACTATGGCATTTAACTTAAATGGTTTTAACTTTAACCAATCTGTTGTAGATAGTGAAGGTCGTGTTATCAACACATGGGCTGATATTATCAACCGTGCAGATTTAGGTATGGAAGTAATGCATGAACGTAACGCTCATAATTTCCCATTAGATTTAGCATCTAACGAAATTCTTCCTGTTGCGATTTCTGCTCCTTCTGTTGTTGGTTAATTCAATTAAAATAATCAGATTTATTTCTGTATTATTATTTTATTTCTGACTACCACTTTGTGGTAGATAAGAGAGATAGATCAAAAGATCGCTAGAGTAATAAGAAGTATAAAACTTCTTATTACTCTATATGTATAACAAAATAGATTTACCTTCTAATATTACTAAGTATTTTTTAAAACAGACAAGCTTATTCTAGTTTAAGATGTTTATAATTCATATATTTTCAAGCATTCCTATCAAATATTACTGTAACTTAGGATTATTATTATAGTAATAGAATAAATAAAACTATATATCTTAAGATAATAGTTAAAAGAAATGGCCTAGAATTAATAACAAATAAAAATGTTTTTTCTAAGTTATCTATACTTAAAAAATATATAAAAAAATAGACTAACTTTAGGTATATAAAATTTGTGTTCTATTATAATCAATCATTTTTGTGATAAAATGAAAACAACAAGAAAATATAGGTAGTGGGTAATTTATTAGAGAGCTTGGGAAAGATAAATAAATACTGGGAAAAAAAGAATCCGATGGAATCTTACAACAATTTATATTATATTATATTAAACCTTCTAATATTTGGTAATAAGATTAATATATAGTTTTAGATATAAAAAAAAGGGATACGGAGTAAATTCAATTAATCACACATACAACATATTTCAATAATTTGTTGTATATGCGATTAAGTAAATTCATAATATGCGGAAATTAAATACTTGTATTTATTTAATTTAATTTAATTTAGCTTAATATATTATAAGCTAAATACACTACTAGCCGTAATATCAGCGTCTGTAATTGTAACTAAATCTGCCTTAGTAAGTACACGCCCACCGCTATCAAAATTACGGTTTGCTTGTCTCATTCGAGCTCTATCCAAAGAATTTCTTATACTTCGAGCATTAGCAAATAATGGCTGTTCACGACGTTTTAAAATATAATTTAAAAATGCTGGTTCAGCTTCAGGAGAAAACTGATATTGTTGTTCTTCTAGCATCATTTTAGCGATGATAAGTAATTCATCAGGAGAATAATCTGGGAAATCAACATGGTTTGCTATTCGTGAAGACAAACCTGGGTTAGAGCTATAGAATTGTTCCATACGTTCTTTATACCCTGCGAAAATAATTACTAAATCATCACGTTGGTTTTCCATAACTTGTAACAGAATTTCAATTGCTTCACTTCCATAATCTCTTTCATTATCTGGCTTATATAAATAGTAAGCTTCATCAATAAATAAAAGACCACCCATTGCTTTTTTTAGTACTTCTTTAGTTTTTGGAGCAGTGTGTCCAATATACTGTCCAACTAAATCATCCCTAGTTACAGTTAATAAATGTCCTTTTTTTGAATGCCCTAATTTAAAAAGAATATCAGCCATACGAGTTGCAACAGTAGTTTTACCTGTACCAGGACTCCCAGTAAAAGACATATGTAAGCCTGGGTTTCCAGTTGTGAACCCTAGGTTTTCTCTTAATTTGTCTATAACTAGTAATGCTGAAATTTCTTGAATTCTTGTTTTAACAGGTATTAAACCAACTAGTTCTTCTTCCAATATGTCAATTATCGTTTTTATTTGTGTATCTAAATAAACTTGTCTTAAGTTTAAATTTTTTTCTAAAGATAAATTTTCTAAGCTTTTTACTGTTTCCATATGTTCTTCACTCCTTAGTAAAAATATTTATTGATTAATGGTCGTTTAAAAAGTAATTTATTAGTTAATGTAATTAAAGGTTTTAAATATAGAATTTTTTAAGAAAAAACTTATATTTGTCCATAATTTATTAAACTTGGTTTCTAATGATTTACTAAAAATGTAGAAAAATAATTAAGGTACTTTTATAAGAAAATAAAAATAGGCATCTTAGTTTTTATTTTCTTTGTTAGTTTGAATTATAATAAAAGTATTAATAAATGATTTTTTAGTCTTGTGGATTTAAATAAGTGTTATTAATAAGTATTTCCGTTTTTATGTATACAAAAATACCTAGATAATTATTCAGGAGAAAAATCGTATGAATTGGCAAGTTATTGGTCAAGTAATTACTGCAACACTAATTATTGTATCAGGCCCACTTATTATTTTTATAGCAAAAAAAGCTGATTTATAAATTTTTATAAATAGTATCTAGGCTAATTTTTTGAGTTTCTGAGGCACTTGAGTCATCAGGTTGTACAAATAATTTGCAATGACATTCTTTCCGTTCGCGCATTGAAACACAAGGGCAAATCCAATAATTTAGTTCAATTTCAGCTTTTTCGCTACGAAAATTTCTACAAGGACATAACGGAACTCCATAATTATCTTTATAAGTAGCTAACCCTGTAATAATTACAGAAGTTATTGAAGGGTCTAAGCAAAAAAAGGTATTAGTTTGTTTAGCGTAGATTTCTGCAAAATTATGCATTTCTTTTAGACGATTATAAAAATTTTCACTCTTTGTTGAATGCATTCGTATAGTTTAAATTTAGTCTTAAATCTATGTGTTAGTATCGTTTACTACAAAATTTATTAATAAAATATATTATGTTAATTAATTATTTACCTTCAATTTTAGTTCCTTTAGTTGGGCTAGTTTTTCCTGCTGTTGCTATGGGCTTACTGTTTATCTACATTGAAAAAGACACTATTGAATAATTTTCGAAATTTCCAAGGTTCTCTAGAGAACCTTGGAAATTTCGAAAATTATTCAATAGTGTCTTTTTCAATGTAGATAAACAGTAAGCCTATAACAATTGATCGTTAAATCGTTAAAGTGAAGACCCTAACCCAGAATAAGAACCAAAAATAAAAGTACCCACAACAACTATAACTCCTAGGCCACCAACTAATGCGACTAACCAAAGTGGTATTCTTCCTGTTCCTGCCATAATATTCTCTTGCTCCTATATCTTTTCTTAACCTTATAAAAATTCTATCTAGTAATTACAAAATTCTTTAGTTAAAGAAATAACTAGAGAAAAGTACTGCTAATATGAAAAATAATAATAAACCCCAGTATAAAGATGTACGACTTATTTCAACTTCTTGCTTATTAGGATTTGGACCTGTCATTGAATAAACTCCTATCGTTGGATAAATTGCATTGATGTAATTGCACCTATAAAGAATATCGTTGGGACAGCTAAACCATGTATAGCAAGCCAACGAAAAGTAAAAATAGGGTAAGCTACAGGTTGATTTGTATTTCTAGTCACGTATTTCTCCTAAATTTTATATTTTTTTTATAAACCTCTTGTTAAGTCTTCTAGTTCTTGCTTAGCACTAAATCTATCATTTACTAACGGAACTTGTTGTCTGTCCTGTGTAAAGTATTCATTAGGTCTAGGAGTTCCAAAAACATCATAGGCTAAACCAGTACTTATAAATAACCAACCAGAAATAAATAAAGAAGGAATTGTAATACTATGAATAATCCAATAGCGTACACTTGTTATGATATCAGAAAAAGGACGTTCCCCTGTTGAACCACCAGACATTTTAAAACTTTCTCCATTTTATAAAAATATATTATACCTTTCTTGTGTATAAGTATAACAAAGTTATTTCTCATTCCTATTAAAATCTAATTTTTCTTGTAAAATATAATTGGGTTAAAAAGTTTTTAAGTGAAAATTTTTATTATTAGCGAGCAGCGAGAATCGAACTCGCATCAATAGCTTGGAAGGCTATGGTTTTACCACTAAACTATGCTCGCACTTATAACCTACTATAATATAATTTATTTATGTTTATTAGTTTTATTCTAACTAAAAGATAAATAAATAAATAAGTAGTTTAAAAATAAATATTATCTATACTAATTTTAATAAATTAAAGTCCTTCTAGATTAATATTTAAAAATCTTGCTAATTCAGAGGCTTCATTTTCCAAAATCTCTAAAGACCTTGGTTGTTCAACAGGTGTAAGTGGAATTTCTCGTTGATCCTTTGTACATAAATAAATAACACGCTTGGGGTTAATCCCATCTTGGATATTTAATTTAATACTTTTAATATTTTTGAACGCATATACTAATAATATTTGACGGTTTTTCCCAGGAAACCCACGTCGCACTATTCTAACTAGTTCATTTTGTTTATCAAATTCATTATATCCACTACCAACATCCCAAAAAACGGTAAGCCCAATATATATACTTAGACTTATAGCAACAACTCCGTAGAATGTCATAACCAGCCCTTGAGGTAAAAAGGATAGTTCTGTTGAGTTAATAAAAAATAATAAATTCTTTTGAAAATAACTTGAAATACCTGTAAGTAAAAATCCCAATCCCCCAAAAAATAAAATAAATGTCCAGAAATAATTGCTAAAACGTCTAGAACCAACTACAATATCACGTTTTAATAAGTTATTAATTTTCTCAGTGCTCATAATTCTTTCTTTATTTTCTTAACAGTATAGAATTTATAAATGTTTAGACTAAAATTCTAAATTTAATTTAAATATTAACAAGACTAAAAAAAACTAAATTAATTTAATTCCTTTAAGGCCTAAAAACAAACCAGATGCAAGTACAAAGGCGATACCTAACAATAAAACATAATCAATAAGAACACTCATTTTTTTTCCTTGGCTAAAAATTATAAAAAATGATATAATATACTATTATATATCTAAAACCAAAAAATACACTAATTTAATTGGCTCAACTGGTTCAAAAAATAAAATTTCTCATTTACTGGAATCCTAAATTATTCTCTTTTAAAAAGATATAAATATTTTTATATAATAAAGTTTTACAAAATACTTATGACAAGTTTTATTAAACCTTACAACGATGATCCTTCGGTTGGGCACTTATCAACACCAGTCACTTCATCAGCAGCAACAAAAGCTTATTTAGGTAGTTTACCAGCTTATAGAAAAGGACTATCTCCTCTTTTACGAGGGTTAGAAATTGGTATGGCACATGGTTATTTATTACTAGGACCTTTTGAAAAATTAGGACCATTACGAGCATCTGAAATTTCACTTTTAATTGGATTTCTATCTTCTGTAGGTTTAGTAACAATATTAACTGTTTGCTTAGCTATGTATGGAAAAGTAACTTTCCAAGATTCTGAGGTGATTAATAAAAATGATTTATTAAATGGTAAAAATTGGAACCAATTTACTTCTGGATTTTTTATTGGTTCATTTGGAGGCGTTAGTTTTGCTTATTTAATACTTCTTAATTTAGATTATTAGTGAAAAAGTTTTTGAACATCTAAATTTTTTAGATGTTCAAAAACTTTTTCACTAATAATCTAAATTAAGGAATTTAACATATAAGCGCGTTTTTAATATAGCAAAACAATATTTATAAAATTTCCCAGACAATTGGGATTCATTA